AATTAAAGGATGCAAAAAAGTAGTAAAAAAATTGCATAATAAATGAACAATTCATTATATAATGAATTGTTCATTTATTATTTTGAGCATCCATGGCTGAATGGTTAAAGCGCCCAACTCAATAAAAAAAATTTCAACAAAATGTATAACTACATTGATAAGCTAATACTAACTCGTCAAATTTTTAATAGATAAACCTTAAAAATATAGTATTAAAAACTAAAATACTTTTTATATTAATAATTTATCCTTGTAAAACAAATAAACTTGAACGAGAAGCCGTATGAAATGAAAATTTCATGTACGGTTTTGTAGAGTGACAATATATACAACTTATTTTGTCAACTTTAACACGACCACACCAAAAAAACCAAACTCTGCCTTAAGAAAAATAGCTCGAGTCAAATTAACATCTGGATTTGAAATTACTGCATACATTCCAGGTATGGGACACAATTTACAAGAACATTCGGTTGTTTTAATAAGAGGAGGGAGGGTTAAAGATTTACCTGGTGTAAGATATCATATTATCAGAGGAATACTCGACAGTATAGGAGTAAAAGATCGTAATCAAGGACGTTCTAAATATGGAGTAAAAAAGTGAAAATAAATCAATAAAAAAAAAATAATAAATGTCATATATATATATATATGTATGTATCAATTCAATTTTTTGTATTATGTCACGTAAGAATATTGTAAAAAAAAAAACAGTTGAACCTGATCCCATATATCGTAATCGATTAGTTAATATGTTAGTTAATCGTATTTTAAGAGATGGTAAAAAATCGCTAGCTTATCGAATTCTTTATGGAGCAATAAAAAATATTAGACGAAAAACAAAAAAAAACCCACTATCAATACTACGTCAAGCAATAAATAGAGTAACTCCTAATGTAACAGTAAAAGCGAGACGTATTGGTGGATCCACATATCAAATTCCACTTGAAATACGATCAACACAAGGAAAAACTTTGGCTATTGGTTGGATATTAAGTGCTTCAAAAAAACGTTCAGGTATATATATGGCTATTAAACTTAGTTATGAATTAATAGATGCAGCAAAAGATAATGGAATTGCTGTACGTAAAAAAGAAGAAACTCACAAAATGGCAGAATCTAATCGAGCTTTTGCACATTTTCGTTAAATAAAATATAAAATCTTTTATAAATAGTAAATTTACTATTTATAAAAGATTTTATATTTTATTTAACGAAAATGTGCATTTAATTTATTAAAAATTATAGATAAAAAACATATACCTAAATACTTTGTCCTTATAAAAAATTTTTATGAAAATAGAATTTAGTAGATTTTTTTCATATGAAAATACAATTTTCCCTGAATGTATTATAATTTTTGGTTTATTAATAATTTTTATAATAGATTTAATATTTGATAAAAAAAATACAACTCTATTATATTCTATTTCTATAACAAATCTATTAATAACTCTTATAATTTTACTATTTCAATGGGATATGGAACCAATTAGTAGTTTTTCAGGTTCTTTCCAAACAAACAATTTTACTAGAATATTTCAAATTCTTATAGTACTATCTTCTATGTTATGCATTCCTTTAAATTTAGAATATATTGAACGTACAGGAATGGCTATTTCTGAATTTTTAATATTTTTATTAACAACTACCGTCGGAGGTATGTTTTTATGTGGTGCTAATGATTTAGTAATTATTTTTGTATCTTTAGAATGTTTAAGTCTATGCTCATATTTATTATGTAGTTATACAAAAAAAGATGTTAGATCAAATGAAGCTGCTATAAAATATTTACTCATAGGCGGAATAAGTTCTTCCATCCTTGCATACGGATTTTCGTGGTTATATGGTTTATCTGGAGGAGAAATTAATATACAAGAAATAATAAACAGTCCTTTGTTAAAAACACAAACTTTTTCTCCTAACTCCGCAGGAATAATTATTGCATTTATATGTATTACAATTGGGCTTGCTTTTAAACTATCATTAGTCCCTTTTCACCAATGGACTCCTGACATATATGAAGGATCACCAACCGCAGTTGTTGCTTTTCTTTCTGTTACTTCTAAAATAGCAGCAATAGCTTTAGCTACTCGAATTTTCGAAGTTTTTTATACTTTTTCACCAAATGAATGGAAACTTATATTGGAAATTTTAGCTATTTCAAGTATGATCATAGGTAATTTAACTGCAATAACTCAAACCAGTATGAAACGTATGCTTGCATATTCTTCAATAAGTCAAATTGGATATATTACTATTGGATTAATAACCGGAAATTTGAATGAATATAGTAGTATGATTATTTATATATTTTTTTACATTTTTATGAATCTAGGTACTTTTGCCTGTGTTTTATTATTTGGTTTACGTACTGGAACAGATAATATTCGTGATTATGAAGGTTTATTTAAAAAAGATCCTTCATTGAGTTTATCATTAACATTATGTTTATTATCTTTATCAGGTATTCCCCCTTTAACCGGTTTTTTTGGTAAATTATATATATTTTGGTGTGGTTGGCATGCAGGTCTTTATTTTTTAATTTTAGTAGGATTAATTACAAGTTTAATTTCAATTTATTACTATTTAAAAATTATAAAATTAATGATATATTCGAAAAATGAACGAGTAAATCCTTATCTTCTAACTTATGTTGTTTCTTCAAAAAAAAACTCAATTGAATTTGTAATATTTATATGTACAATTGGTTCTGTTTCGTTTGGTGTTTTTATAAATCTTTTTTTTTACTTTATCCAAAATAATCTCAATTTAAATAATTTATTTATTCATTAAAAGATATTCAAAAAGTAAAACTAAAATAGAACTATTACTAATAATTTTTTTATATAAAATTATCAATAATAGTTCTATCAAGCCTTGGTGGTGAAACGGTATACACGCGATATTCAAAATTTCGTGCTTTAGGCATGGAGGTTCGAGTCCTCTTCAAGGCAAAAAAAATATAAACGAATCTTCTTTTTATCAATCTTTTATATGTTATACTATTTAATAGATAATAAAAAAAAATGATAAAACTTAAGGATATAATTTGTATAAAAATTGGATAAATCACTAATTAAATTGTTGTATTTCAAAATAAACCAAATTTATCCATAATAACTCAAAAACAAATTAAAATTTCGTATTAAAACAATATTTCTAACATACCTGAAAAAATATAAAATAATAATAATAAAATTATGGAAGTAAATATTTCAGCATTTATTGCTACAGCTCTTTTTATATTAATTCCTACCGCTTTTTTACTCATTCTTTATGTACGCACAGCTGGTCAAAACAATTAAAATTTCAATTAAGAACAAATAAATTAAATTACTTATATTTTTTATATTTTTTAGGCATTATAATAAGTTACTAATTTATAATTTACAAAAATGAATTATCTAGAATTTGGTCCCAGTACTATAATAGGATTAGCTTTAATAACAGTCGGTCTAATATCATATGCCCTAACAAGGGAATCTCGTGTTTCTAGAGGTGTGATTTCAAATGTACTTTAAAAAAAAATTTTCGACATATTTTTAATAAAAATAATATGAAACTTGAAAAAAAAAGAAAAATTCTTTAAACTAACAAAATTAGGAATCTATGGTTAAAATATTTTAATATTTTCTATGTTATTTCGAAAAAACGTATTCAAATGAGTTAAAAACTCTCGTTATTTCTTTATTTTCTCTGGAAAATAAAAGAAAAAGCTAGTGACGGAATTTAAAATAAACCTAAAGATATTAAAAAAGTACTAAAAAATATAATTTTTTCAAAATAAAAATACGAATTTAATAATATTTTATTGAAAAAAAAAGACTATCCAAAAATTTTATTAAAATCAACTTGGATTTCGGGTAAATAAATTTAGTAATTTATTTACTCAAGCCATACAGATTTAAAAATATCATATATGGTTTCTAGGGAGGGAGTTTAAAGCAAGCAATCTATCCCAATATTATGACTTTTTCTTTTCTTCTATTGGAGTCTTATGTGGGGGAATTCTTTTTTTTCAAGGCTGGAGATTAGACCCTATTCTTTTATTATCTCAAATACTTTTAAGTGGAACTACAATTTTTTTCATAATAGAAATTATTTATCTACGAAATACTTCAAAGAATTTCATAGAGGATAGAAAAAAAATAAAAATTAAAACAGAATTTAAAAAAAGATACATGTATAAATTTTTCAAGTTAAATAATTATTTCTCTATCAATAGACAAAAAATAAATAGCAATATTTTTTATACAAAACACGTACCTTATTAAAATAAAAATAGAAAGTAAAGCATTGAATGTTTTAAAACATTCAACGCTTTACTTTCTTAAAAGGAAAAATTATATTATAAACTCATATTTTTTAGCAAATTAGAATCAAAAACTATAAACCACTTCTTCCCCATACAACAAGTGACAAAGAAAAAGTAAAAACAACCATTAAAGCACCCCAAGCTATATTAGTAATTTCCATAAATCCTTAATTTTAAAATACCAATTTAAGCGCGATAATACAAAGAAATATATAACATTTATAACTTTAAAATTAAAAAAAATTGTTCGGTAAATTATTTCTAATTAAACAATTTGAAAGATTGAGTTGTTTCTTTTTTTCTATTATTCCAAAATATATTCGGATTGTCTATATATATATATATATAATTTAAGAACATTTCAAATGTTACAGAATATATATTTTATATAGCATAACAATTTGGTCTTAAATGTGAAAAAATAGACAATCCAAAATTTTGGACTTTATAAAAAAAAAATAAAGCGACACCCAGATTTGAACTGGGGATGAAGGATTTGCAGTCCCTTGCCTTACCACTTGGCCATGCCGCCGTTTGTTTTATTAATAATAAACTTTATCAATTACGTTTTTCAAGTTATATAATATAATCTGTAGGGACAAAATACAATAGAAACAAAAAAATTTTATTGAATTTATAATTTATACAAACTAAAAATAAAAATTTTCTATAATAAACTCAAGCTAAATTCTATTTTTTAAGGTAAGTTAGTAACTAATAACACTCCTAAAAAAAAAAAAAATTTAAGGAAAATATGGAAATTTTTGTACTCCCCGAATTTGGAAAAATACAATTTGAAGGATTCAATCGTTTTATCAATAAAAATTTAATCGAAGAACTTATTAATTTTCCAGAAATTGAAGATATATATCAAGAATTCAATTTCCGAATATTTGGCCAACAATATAAATTGGTAGAACCATTTATAAAAGATAGAGATGCAATTTATCAATCTATAACATATTCATTAGATTTGTATGTACCAGCTCAATTAATACAAAAAAAAGAAAAAAAAAAACAAAAACAAACAATTTTTTTAGGAAGTATTCCGTTAATGAACTCTGAAGGAACTTTTATTGTTAATGGGGTATCAAGAGTTGTAATCAACCAAATTTTGCGAAGTCCTGGAATTTATTTTAATTTCGAGTTAGACCGCAATAAAATTCCTATATATACTGGAACTTTAATTTCTAATTGGGGTGGAAGAATAAAACTCGAAATTGATGCAAAAAGAAGAATATGGGCACGAATAAGTAAAAAACGAAAAGTATCAGTTTTTATTTTGTTATCAGCTATGGGCTTGAAACTGGAAAAAATTTTGGCAAGTGTATTCTATCCCGAAATTTTTTTAGAATCTATAAATAAAAAAAAAAAAGAAAAGACTTATTCAACAGAAAATTCTATTATTGAACTTTATAAACAATTATATTGCTTAGGTGGAGATATGGCTTTTTCTGAATCGATACGAAAAGAATTACATAGAAAATTTTTTCAACAACGATGCGAATTAGGAAAAATAGGACGTTTAAATTTAAATAAAAAACTGAATTTAAATGTGCCTGAGAACGAAAAATTTTTATTGCCTGGAGATGTTCTAGCAGCTACTGAATATTTGATTAAACTGAAACTTGGAATCGGTAAACTTGATGACATAGACCATTTAAAAAATCGACGTGTTTGTTCAGTAGCAGATTTATTGCAAGACCAATTCAAACTAGCATTAAATCGTTTAGAAAACTCAATACGACAAATTTTACGAGGAGCAACAAAACGAAAAACAAGACCAACCCCAAAAAGCTTAGTAAGTCCAACTCCATTAATAACAACTTTTAAAGAATTTTTTGGCTCACATCCACTATCTCAATTTTTAGATCAAACAAATCCATTAACACAGATGGCTCACAAACGACGAATAAGTTCCTTAGGTCCAGGAGGATTAACAAGAAGGACTGCTGGTTTTCAAGTTCGTGATATTCATCCTAGTCATTACGGACGTATTTGTCCAATTGAAACTTCCGAAGGAATGAATGCTGGACTTATAAGTTCATTAGCTCTTCATGCAACAGTTAATATTTCAGGTTGTTTAGAAAGTCCATTTTACAAAATTTCGTCAAATTTATTCGAAGAAAATGAAATATTTAAATTATCAGCTGGAGAAGATGAATATTATCAAATAGCTACTGGAAACTGTTTAGCATTAGATCAAAGTAATCGAGAGGAACAAATAACTCCAGTTCGTTATCGACAAGATTTTGTAGCTATATCGTGGGAACAAATAAATTTTCGAAGTATTTTTCCTTTACAATATTTTTCTGTTGGAGCCTCACTTATTCCTTTTCTCGAACATAATGATGCAAATCGAGCATTAATGGGTTCGAATATGCAACGACAAGCTGTTCCACTTTTAGAAACGGAAAAATGTATTGTAGGAACGGGGGTGGAAAGTCAAACAGCATTAGATTCAGGAAGTGTAACTGTTTCAACAAAAGGAGGAAAGATTAATCAAATTGATAGTAATAAAATTACTTTATTATTGAATAACAAAAAAACAAGTACAAATTTAATTATATATCAACGCTCTAATAATAATACTTGTTTGCATCAAAAATCTCAAATAAATAGTAACTATATAAAAAAAGGACAAATTCTAGCCGATGGTCCAGCAACATCAAAAGGGGAACTTGCTTTAGGAAAAAATATTTTAGTAGCTTATATGCCTTGGGAAGGTTACAATTTTGAAGATGCCATTTTAATTAACGAACGTCTAATATATAAAAATATATATACTTCAATTCATATTGAAAGATATGAAATTGAAGCTCGTATAACAAGTAAAGGTGCTGAAAGATTTACAAGAAAAATACCTCAATTAGATAATTATGTACTTCGTCACTTAGATCAAAATGGTTTCGTATCAATAGGAGCGTGGGTAGAAACAGGAGATGTTTTAGTAGGTAAATTAACGCCTCAAGAAACGGAAGAAAATTTACAAGCTCCAGAAGGTAAATTATTACAAGCTATTTTTGGTGTTCAATTAATCAACTCAAAAGAGACATGTCTAAAAGTTCCTATAGGAGGAAGAGGTCGAGTAATTGATATTAGATGCATTTCTGGTGAAGACATTTCCAACGATACAAAAATTATTCATATATATATTTTACAAAGACGTAAAATACAAATAGGCGATAAAGTAGCTGGACGACATGGTAATAAAGGTATTATTTCTAAAATATTGCCAAGAGAGGATATGCCTTTTTTACAAAATGGTATACCTATTGATATGATTTTAAGTCCTCTAGGTGTACCTTCAAGAATGAATGTAGGGCAGATTTTTGAATGCTTGCTAGGACTTGCAGGAAATTTTCTTAATAAAAATTATAGAATACTACCTTTTGATGAAAGATATGAAAAAGAAGCTTCAAGAAAATTGATATTTTCAGAACTTTATAAAGCAAGAGAAAAAACAAAAAACCCATGGTTATTTGAACCAGATAGTCCTGGAAAAACTAGATTATTTGATGGTAGAACTGGAGATATTTTTGAACAGTCTATTACTATAGGAAAAGCTTATATGTTGAAATTAATTCATCAAGTAGATGATAAAATTCATGCACGTTCTAGCGGACCTTACGCACTTGTAACGCAACAACCTTTACGTGGTAGATCTAGAAAAGGAGGACAGCGAATAGGAGAGATGGAAGTCTGGGCTTTGGAAGGTTTTGGTGTTGCTTATATATTGCAAGAAATGTTAACTATTAAATCAGACCATATTCAAGCTCGTTATGAAGTTCTTGGTGCAATTATTACAGGAGAACCAATACCTAAACCAGTAAATGTTCCAGAATCTTTTAAATTACTAGTTAAAGAATTAAGATCTTTAGCTTTAGAAATTAGTTACGTGACTATACATGAGAAAAATTTGGAATTACAATTGAGAAAAATTTGAAAAAAATAATTTTTAATTTTCATGTTATGACTTATCAAAAAAAATATCAACATCTTCGAATTGATTTAGCTTCACCAGAACAAATTCGTAATTGGGCGGAGCGCATATTACCTAATGGTGAAATTATAGGTAAAATAACAAAACCCTATACATTACATTATAAAACACATAAACCAGAAAGAGATGGTTTATTTTGCGAAAGGGTTTTTGGACCTATTAAAAGTGGATTTTGTATTTGTGGTAAATTACAAGGAATTGAAAATAAAAGAAATATAAAATTTTGCGAACACTGTGGAGTTGATTTTGCTGAATCAAGAACTCGAAGATATCGAATGGGATATATTGAATTGGCATGTCCTGTAACACATATTTGGTATTTAAAACATCTTCCTAGTTGTATTGCGAATATATTAGCAAAACCACTTAAGGAGTTGGAAAGTCTAGTTTATTGCGATGTGTGACTTGATCACAAGTTTTTATTTTACAGATTTTTGCAAAACTGTTATTCTAATTTTTTGTTATTAGAATATTTCCTTTTCCTTCGACATGCCATTATAAAATAATGTAATGAAACTTGAAATAAAAAAATCATTAAATTATATGTATATGCATATATATATATATTGTCTAAAGGATTTCATCTAGGGTTAAATGACAAATTGTTTGCTATTTAGATTTCGTAAAATGAAAAAATAAAAATAAAAAATATTTTTTACATGATATATCGAAATAAATTCATCGCAAATATGTTCCAAAAAAAGATAAATCATCGGAATAGAGCAAAAACCTAGCGGATATAAAAATTAATAAAGACAAAGACAAGAAAAATCTTTCAAATTTAAAAATAATAAATTGGAAAATATTATTCATCTTTATTTTATTTGAAGGGATTAAGACCACTCAAAAAATTTTTAAAAATTTTAAAATTTTAACTTGAGTAATGAGTAGTCAGGATCTTTTTTTTTAGTTATTTTTTTTTACAAAATAATAACTAAAAAAAAATTTTTACTAAAAAAAAAACTGTCACTATTTGAGCCGGATGACGAGAAATTTTCATGTCCGATTCTTAGGGGGGGAATCTTAAAAATAACCTATCTCAATCTTTTTATAGCTGGACCTACAAATGAAAAACCTACTCTATTAAAATTACAAGGTTTATTCAAATACGAAGACCAATCTTGGAGAAATATACTACCTCGTTTTTTTTCTTATAGAGGATTTGAAGTATTTCAAAAGCGAGAAATAGCTACAGGCGGTGATGCAATTAAAAAACAGCTAATGAATTTGAATTTACAAAATGTTCTGAGTCGACTATATTTAGAATGGAAAAATTTATCAGAGCAAAAATCAATAGGAAACAACTGGGAGGATAGAAAAATTCAAAGAAAGAAGGATTTATTGATTAGACGTATTAAATTAGCTAAACATTTTATTCAAACAAAAATAAAACCAGAATGGATGATTTTATCTAATTTACCAGTTCTTCCACCCGAATTAAGACCTATGATTGAATTAGGTGAGGGTGATTTAATTACATCTGATTTAAACGAGCTTTATAGAAGAGTTATTTATCGAAATAATACTCTTTTTGATTTTTTAATTCGTAGTGATTCAACACCCGGCGGCTTAATTGTTTGCCAAAAGAGATTAGTTCAAGAAGCTGTAGACGCACTAATTGATAATGGAATTCGAGGACAACTTATGAAAGATGGTAATAATAGAGCCTATAAATCTTTCTCAAATCTAATTCAGGGAAAGCAAGGAAGGTTTCGTGAAAATTTGCTTGGAAAACGAGTTGATTATTCGGGTCGATCAGTTATTGTAGTAGGTCCTTATCTATCATTACACCAATGTGGAATACCTCGAGAAATAGCAATAGAACTTTTTCAAGCATTTGTTATTCGTGGTCTTATTGGACAAAATTTCGCTTCTAATTTTCGGATAGCTAAAACAATGATTCAAAACGAAAAACCCATTATATGGAAAATTCTTCAAAAAACAATGGAAGAACACCCTATATTATTAAATAGAGCACCAACACTACACCGATTAGGTATACAAGCTTTTCAACCTATTATAACAAATGGACGAGCTATTCATTTACATCCATTGGTTTGTAGTGGTTTTAATGCAGACTTTGATGGAGATCAAATGGCGATTCATGTACCTTTATCTTTAGAAGCTCAAACGGAAGCTCGTTTATTGATGCTTTCCCCTAGAAATCTAATATCTCCAGCTACAGGAGAACCCATATCTATACCAAGCCAAGATATGCTTCTTGGATTGTATATTTCAACAATAAAAAATTATAAAGGTATTTATGGTAACCGATACCATCCATTTACTAATAATAGTAATACTATTAATAAAATTTTGAAAATACCATATTTTTACAGTTATGATGATGTTTTGAGAGCTCTTCGACAAAAAAAAATAAAATTACAGAGTTTTTTATGGTTACAATGTCGAAATAATTTACAAATAGTTACTTCAAAATTTCAAGAGGAACCTATTGAAATTCGATATAAATCCTTAGCAAATTTATCACAAATTTATGAAAATTACCAGATAAACAAAAATAAAGATGGTAAAATTATTAACATTTATATTTATACAACCGCAGGTCGAGTTTTATTTAACCAACAAATTGACGAAGCAATACAAGGTACTTATAAAGTTTCTTCAAAACGAAAATAATTGATGTAAAATAAAAAAAAATTACTATACTTCAAAGAATACATAGAGATTAATTTAGAAATGATAATTTAAAATTCATTATTGATTTCTGTTTGTAAAAAGAGAGAGGTTTTATTGCATGGCAGCAGAACCAGTCGATTTGATTTTTTATAATAAAGTTATGGATCGAATTGCCATTAGACAACTCATAAGTAGATTCATATTTCATTTTGGAATTACATACACCACACATGTTTTAGACCAACTAAAGACGTTAGGTTTTGAACAAGCTACTTACAGCGCTATATCATTAGGTATTGATGATCTTTTAACAGCGTCTTCAAAAACTTGGCTTATTGAAGATGCGGAACAATATGGCAATCTTTCCCAGAAGCATCAAAATTTTGGAAATTTACATGCCGTAGAAAAATTGCGACAACTTGTAGAAACATGGTATGCAACAAGTGAATATTTAAAACAAGAAATGAACCCAAACTTTCGAATGACCGATCCTTTAAACCCAGTGTATATGATGTCTTTCTCTGGTGCTCGGGGAAGTGCATCGCAAGTTCATCAATTAGTCGGTATGAGAGGGTTAATGTCAGATCCTCAAGGACAAATAATTGATTTACCGATCCAAAGTAATTTTCGAGAGGGGTTATCTTTAACAGAATATATAATTTCTTGTTATGGAGCTCGTAAGGGAATTGTAGATACTGCTGTACGAACATCAGATGCTGGGTATCTCACTCGTAGACTTGTTGAAGTGGTTCAACGTATCGTTGTTCGTAAAATAGATTGTGAAACTATTTATGGTATTTTTATAAAAAATACCCCAGGAAAAAAACTATTCCAACAAAAAGTAATTGGTCGTGTATTAGCAGAAAATATATATATAAATAATCGATGTTTTGTTACTCGTAATCAAGATATTGGAGTTTCATTAGCAAATAGATTAAGTATTCTAAATACAAAAATAATTTCTGTAAGATCTCCGTTAACTTGTAAAAGTATGCTTTGGATTTGTCAATCATGTTATGGTTGGAGTCTAACTAATAGTCAGTTAGTAGAAATAGGCGAAGCTGTAGGTATTATTGCAGGTCAATCTATTGGTGAACCTGGAACTCAATTAACTTTACGAACTTTTCATACTGGAGGTGTATTTACTGGTGATATTGCAAAACATATACGAGCTCCTTCTAACGGAATTATAAAATTTGATGAAAGTTTAATTTATCCAACACGTACACGTCACGGACATCCTGCCTGGATATGCTATACTAATTTATTTATAAATATTCAAAATAGAAATGAAAAAAACACTATAATTATTCCACCAAAAAGTTTATTATTAATTCAAAATAATCAATATGTAGAATCAAAACAAGTTATTGCTGAAACTCGTGCTAAGACATTACCTTTCAAAGAAAAGATTCAAAGATATATTTATTCTAAATTAGAAGGAGAAATGTCTTGGAATAAAAAGGTATGTCATGCATCTGAATATATACACAGTAATATTCATTCCATATTAAGGACATGTCATATATGGATTTTATCTGGGCAATTTTATAACAAAATTAAAAAATTACTTGTTCTATTTTATGAAAATCAAGATAAAATAAATTATCATATAATTCTCGCTAAAAAAAAATCACTTATTTTTTTCCCAAAAAATAAAAGTCAAGTTAATTTTTGGATTTTGAATTCTTGGGTTTTTGGAATAAATAAAATTATTAAAAAATCAAAGTTAACTCATACTATGTTTCATTATTTAAATAACCCAATAAAGTCAACTTTTATTTTATATGGTTATAATATAATAAAAAAATATAGAAATCTTTTCCTACAGAAAAGATATGCACTTTCTTCTATTCTTAAAATACGAAAAAATAGTTTTTTAAATAATGGCAATATTTTTGCTATTTTAGATTCCCCAAAATATGAATTAAAAAAGTCAGGAATTTTAAAATATGGTACGATTCAAATAAATTTGATTAATCGAAATAATGATTTCGAAGATACAAGCACAACAATACAACCAAAATATAGAATCATAAAAGGAGGTAATTTTTTTTTCATTGATGAAAAACTATATATATACACTAAAAGTTTATCGTTGCTTTTAGTAAAAAATAATGAATTCGTTCAAAAAGGTACATTTATTACTTCAAGTATTATGAGTGATATAAGTGGACTAATAAAAATTCGAAGAAGAATAAATAATACATATGAAATAAAAATTTTACCTGGAACTATTTATTATCCAAATAATATATATGAAATTTCAAAACAAATGAATATTTTAATTCCCCCAGGCAAAAAAATTTTTAACAAAATTCAGTGTAATCGTTGGACATATCTACAATGGATTATGCCTTCTAAAAAAAAACCCTTTGCGTTAATGAGACCAGCAATTAAGTATGAGATATCTAATAAATCGAATAATACAAATCTTTTAAATTTATTGAGAAAAAATACATATTTAAAACTTAAAAGTATAAACTACATTTTTTATGAAGATGGAGAACAAATCCAAATAATAAACAAAAATAATCTGCAGCTAATTCGAATTTTTTTAATCATACATTGGAAAGGCAAATATTTTTTGGAAAAAGCCCATATTTCATTTTTGAAGATAAAAATAAAAAATAGTTTAAGAATTTTTGTTCAAATTAACTTGATGAATTTTCTTTCTCCATATAGTAATAAAAAACAAACTGTTTTGAATTCTCAATATGTTTTAAAAAAAACTCACTATAAAACATTGTTTTTAATGCGTACAAATAAAATAAGAAGTAAATCTCAAGGTATTATTCGCTTTTTTTGTACTGAAAATGAAAAAAAAGGAACTTTTGTTGTTTTATCTCCCTTTGATTTAGTTAGGATATTTAAAATAAATAAATCCAGATATTTTAATCTAGAAAAAAATAGCAATAGTTTTTTTTCGACGAAATTTTTTGATTTTTGCAAATACCCTAAAAATTCTAACTTTTTAAATAAATCAGACCAAGTAAATCGGAATTTATTACCATCAAAGAATAAGTTTTTTGAAAGTTCATCGTTTGATCAATTAGGACTTATAGGTAATTTACAAAATATTAAAAATTTTTTTGAATGTTTTTTTTTGTTAACTTATAGCAAAATGGTAATAAAAAATTTATCAAAAATTGATAAATATCCAAAATGGTATTTTATTGATGAATATGAAAAAATTTATAGATTTATTTTTAAAATAAAATTTGAGATAAAATTATTTACCTTATTTTTATCATTAATCCCATCCACCGAAACAACTCAAAATGTTAGTCTTGGTAATTTCTTTATTGATAATTTCTATATATCGAAGTTTTTAGATAGTTTACCTTCTAGTCAAATAATAGGGATACAAATAAATTATTTAATTATTAGATTGGCAAAACCATATTTAGTTACCGAGGGAGCGATAATTCATAATAATTATGGTGAATTTGTCAAACAAGGAGACGCTCTAATAACACTTATATACGAACGATTAAAATCGGGAGATATTATCCAGGGTTTACCTAAAATTGAACAATTGTTAGAAGCACGTCAAAAAAATTGGATATCTACTAATTTAGATAATAATTTCGAAAATTGGAATAATGATATAAAAAAATTTATTGGCAACCTTTGGGGATTTTTTTTAAGTGCAAAAGTTAATACAAAAAAAGGACAAATAATCTTAGTTGATCAAATTCAAAAAGTTTATCAATCTCAGGGTGTCTATGTATCCAATAAACATATAGAAATAATTGTCCGACAAATGACTTCTAAAGTGGTCACTTTAGAAGATGGAATAATCAATATTTTTCTACCTGGTGAATTGATTGAATCTTCACGAGCGCAAAGAATGAATCGCATTTTAGAAAACGCTAATTTTTATGAATCCACATTATTGGGAATAACCAAATCATCTTTAAATACTCAAAGTTTTATTTCGGAATCGAGTTTTCAAGAAACTACTCGAGTCTTGGCAAAAGCTGCGTTAAAGGGTCGAACAGATTGGTTGAAAGGTTTAAAAGAAAATGTAATTCTTGGTAGAATAATCCCTGCTGGTACTGGGTCACAAGAAGTCATTTGGCAACTAACTTTTGAAAAAGAAAAAGAAAAATTCTTTTATAAAAATAATAATTTAAAAAAAAAAAAAATAAGGAATATCTTTTTATATAAAAATAGATTTACTATTTTTCCTATTATCCAAACTTTTCATAATAAATTGAAAAGATAGGTAGAATTTTAAAATAATAAAAACTCTTAAATCTGTTTAAAATAAGTAATTTTAAATCATTTGAACAGATTTCTATTAATATAATAATGAGTTTCATATATTTATATGTATACTATATCATATAAAAAAATAGATGGTATAGATATGGATATATATTAGAATTATAATAGAGATTTTTTGTTGATCCATGAATGAAGAAAAAGATTAGATTGAAAAATGAAACAAAAATATTGGAATATTCATTTAGAAGAAATGATGGAAGCAGGTGTTCATTTTGGTCATCAGGCGCGTAAATGGAATCCAAAAATGGCACCTTATATTTTTACAGAACGCAGAGATATTCATATTATAAATCTTACTCAAACTGCTCGCTTCTTATCAGAAGCTTGTGATTTAGCTTTAAATGCCGCGAGCAAAGGAAAACAATTTTTAATAGTAGGGACAAAGTATCAAGCAGCTGATCTTGTAGCAGCAGCAGCTTTAAAAGCAAGATGTCATTATGTAAACCAAAAATGGCTTGGGGGAATGTTAACAAATTGGTCAACTATACAAACACGTCTTCAAAAATTTAAAGATTTAGAAAAAAAACAATTAATAGGTACTTTTAATCAACTTACTAAAAAAGAAGCAGCTGATTTGAAAAGACAGTTGGATCAACTAAAAAAATATTTAGGTGGAATTAAATATATGACCACCTTACCTGATATTGTTATAATTATCGATCAACAAAAAGAATTGACAGCTATTCAAGAATGTATAACTCTTGGTATTCCAACCATTTGTTTAGTGGATACTGATTGTGATCCAGATATGACAGATATTCCAATTCCGGCAAATGATGATGCACGAGCTTCTATTAAATGGATTTTAAATAAATTAACATCAGCAATTCGCGAAGGCCGTTGTGATCCTATTAAAAAATAAATTGAAATAATACATTTTTTCTTTATATTCTTGTTATTATAATTATGAAAAAATAAATTTGAATTAAATAAAAATCTCTGATATGACAACTAATTAATTATCGTATAAATATATTTTTTTAAAAGGAGTAATATGCTCGATTTTGTAGAGATTTCCAGCAATTCTTTTTATAAAATATCAAATGTAGAGGTAGGTCAACACTTTTATTGGCAGTTGGGAAATTTTCAGATTCATGCTCAAGTACTTATAACTTCGTGGATTGTACTTACTTTATTATTAGGTTTAGCAATTTTAGCTACTCGCAATTTACAAGCAATTCCAGCTGGGATTCAAAATTTTGCAGAATATGTCTTAGAATTTATTCGAGATTTAACTCGAACTCAAATTGGAGAAGAAGAATATCGACCTTGGGTTCCTTTTGTTGGTACTATGTTTTTATTCATTTTTGTATCCAATTGGTCCGGAGCTCTTTTTCCATGGCGAATTTTTGAATTACCAAATGGTGAGCTTGCTGCGCCTACAAATGATATTAATACTACAGTGGCATTAGCTTTACTTACATCGATAGCATATTTTTATGCGGGTCTTAATAAAAAAGGTTTAAATTACTTTAGTAAATATATACAGCCAACACCAATACTTTTACCGATAAATATTTTGGAAGATTTTACCAAACCTTTATCGCTTAGTTTTAGACTCTTTGGAAATATATTAGCTGATGAATTAGTTGTTGCTGTTCTTATTTCACTTGTACCTTTGGTTATACCGATACCTATGATGTTTCTAGGACTATTTACAAGTGGTATCCAAGCTTTGATTTTTGCTACACTAGCAGCAGCATATATTGGCGAATCTATGGAAGATCATCATTGAAAAATATTGCTTAAAAAATAAATACATTATAAATATATATATATATATATATATATTTATATTTATATAAATTTTTCATGTTCTTAATATACATACATATATCTGTATATATATTAAGAACATGAAAAGTTAATAAGAATAAATTCGTTACTTAAATTTTATTTTTAGATATAAATAATTAAAAATTTTAAAAAGTTTAGAAAGAATAAAATGAAATTCTTTTTGGTGATACTATCACTTTGAAGAAAGAGACATTTCGAGTTATTAACTGCTTCAAAAAAATTGTAATAAATTCTAGTAAGCGATGAAAATTAAATCTTTATTTTTCTAAAAAATCTTTCACCAATTTTAGTTAAAGGATACTATTATGAACTCTTTGATTTCTGCTGCTTCTGTTATTGCTGCTGGATTAGCTGTAGGTTTAGCTTCGATCGGACCTGGTATTGGCCAAGGCACTGCAGCTGGTCAGGCTGTAGAAGGTATTGCGAGACAGCCTGAAGCAGAAGGTAAAATTCGAGGTACTTTATTATTAAGTTTAGCTTTCATGGAAGCTTTAACTATTTATGGATTAGTAGTAGCTTTGGCACTCTTATTTGCGAATCCTTTTGTTTAATTAGAATAAAAATAGTCATTCCTATTTTTGTTCTAATTAAACAAAAAATTTTCTTATTCCTTCCATATTTCTTATTTTTTGGAAGGAATAAGAAAATTTTTTGTTTAATTTTTTTTCAATTGTTCGTAAAATAAATTAAACAAATTTGTTTACCATTATTTAATTTTATGTTATTTGAAAAAAGTGTCGAGTAAACAAAAAACTCCGCAAAACTTTGAGAATTTAATAAGAAAAAAGAGGATAATTATGGAAAAAGGGACTAATTTTTTTATTTCCCTAAAATTTTGGACAGTAGCTAATAGTTTTGTATTAAATACGAATCCATTGGAAACCAACTTGATTAATTTGGGTGTCGTACTAGGTTTATTAGTTTACTTTGGAAAGGGAGTGTGTGCGGATTGAATATTCGAATGAAAAATTGGATACATCCAATATCCTTTAAGGTACATAATCCCAACGAATTACTTACTAAAAGAGGAAAAATCTAAAAGAACAATAGCATTTCGTTAAATTAATAGCAAAATTTACAATGGGAAAAAAATCAAAATGGTTAAAGCTTAACTGCTTAAAGTCCAAGTACATTTGAGATTTTCTCTGTCTTACCAATGAAAATCGGGTCGAAAATTTATTCGATACATAACACTCGTATCAATATTATTAATTATAATAACTAATTGTTTAAATTATATAACTTACTGAATGGACAACCTAATACAGGATTTATACTCATTCGAAAAAAACAATCTTGCTGACAACTTTAAAACTTTTTTGTCAGAAGAGTCATCAGCAATTATTTTATATTCGTTATAGAAAAAAATGAAGACGACAAACTTAGTTTATAGAAAACAAAGTAGAAAGCCGGGTGAATGAAAAAATTCATGCTCGGTTTGGGAAGAGATCTAAATATAAAAGAATAATCTACTTCATTAAATAATTTATTAAAAAATCGCAAACTTACTATTTTAAATACTATTCGGGACGCGGAAGAACGTTATAAAGAAGCTACTTATAAGCTCACACAAGCTAAAACTCGTTTACAACAAGCAAAAAACAAAGCAGACAATATTCGAACAAACGGACTATATCAAATGGATAAAGAACGAAAAGATTTAATTAACATTGCTGACGGAGATTCAAAAAGATTAGAAGATTCAAAAAATGCTACAATCCGTTTTGAAAAACAACGAGCAATCGAACAAGTTCGACAACAAGTCTCTCGTTTAGCTCTTGAACGAGCTTTGGAAAAATTAAAAAATTGTTTAAATAATGAATTGCATTTGAGAATGATTGATCATAATATTGGCTTATTACGCGCCATGGAAAATACAGTAGAATAACTTTTTCATAGGTTTTATCTTTCAAAAATTAATAAAAAACATTAATGGTAAATATTCGACCCGACGAAATTAGCAGTGTTATTCGTACACAAATTGAACAATATAATCAAGAAGTTAAAATCGTTAATATTGGGACTGTGCTGCAAGTTGGAGATGGTATTGCTCGTATTTATGGACTTGATAAAGTAATGGCAGGTGAATTAGTTGAATTTGAAGATAAAACTGTAGGTATTGCTTTAAATCTCGAATCAGATAATGTTGGAGTTGTTTTAATGGGTGATGGACTAGCAATTCAAGAAGGAAGTTCAGTAAAAGCAACGGGTCAAATTGCTCAAATACCTGTTAGTGATGCTTTTTTAGGTCGTGTTGTAAATGCCTTGGCTTATCCCATCGATGGAAAAGGACAAATACCATCTTCTGAATTTAGATTAATTGAATCTCCAGCTCCTGGTATTATTTCCAGACGTTCAGTTTATGAACCAATGCAAACAGGGCTTATTGCAATTGATTCAATGATTCCGATTGGACGAGGCCAGAGAGAGTTAATTATTGGAGATAGACAAACAGGTAAAACAGCAGTAGCTACTGATACTATCTTGAATCAAAAAGGTCAAGATGTAATATGCATATATGTAGCTATTGGTCAAAAAGCTTCTTCTGTCGCACAAGTGGTAAATACATTCGAAGAACGTGGTGCTCTTGAATACACAATTGTTGTTGCAGAAACAGCAAATTCTCCTGCTACCTTACAATATCTTGCTCCTTATACAGGAGCTGCTTTTGCTGAATACTTCATGTATCGCAAACAACATACCCTTATTGTTTATGATGATCTTTCTAAGCAAGCACAAGCTTATAGACAAATGTCTCTTTTACTTAGACGACCACCCGGTCGTGAAGCTTATCCGGGAGATGTTTTTTATTTGCATTCTCGTCTTTTAGAAAGAGCAGCTAAGTTAAATTCTAAATTAGGGGAAGGTAGTATGACTGCATTACCTATTGTTGAAACTCAAGCAGGTGATGTTTCAGCTTATATACCCACTAATGTAATTTCTATTACAGATGGACAAATTTTCTTATCAGCGGATTTATTTAATGCTGGAATTAGACCAGCAATTAATGTTGGTATTTCTGTATCTAGAGTTGGTTCTGCTGCACAAATTAAGGCTATGAAACAGGTAGCTGGAAAATTGAAATTAGAACTTGCTCAATTTGCAGAATTAGAAGCTTTTGCACAGTTTGCATCGGATTTAGATAAAGCTACTCAAAATCAATTAGCCAGAGGTCAACGATTACGTGAATTACTCAAACAATCTCAATCAGCACCACTTAATGTTGCGGAACAAGTAGCAACTATTTATACCGGAGTTAATGGTTATTTAGATGTACTCGATACGGAGCAAGTAAAAAAATTTCTTATTCAATTACGCGAATATTTAATAACTAATAAACCGCAATTTATAGAAATTATTCGTTCTACTAAAATTTTAAACGAACAAGCAGAAAATCTTTTAAAAGAAGCTATTAAAGAACATATTGAACTTTTCTTATTTCAAGAGGGCAAATAATAAACTAAAATTATATAACTTTTTTAATCTTGTATTTTTTTTTTTTAAGAAATTATAAAAAATTCTTTTTGATTACGTCCAATAGGATTCGAACCTATACTGGAGATTTAGAAGACCTCTATCCTATCCTTTAGACTATGGACGTTTTTTTAAATAAAAAAAAATAGTTTCTTATAATTTTGATTGCGAAATTTTAAAAAAGCGGGTAGCGGGAATCGAACCCGCATCATTAGCTTGGAAGGCTAGGGGTTATAGTCGATATTTTATTTTTCAATAAATGTCTCTATTTCAGAACCGAACATGGTAATTTCTTCCCATTCGGCTCCTTTATAAATATATAACAAAATCTGTATATACAGATTTTGAAATATTTTTATAATATCTATGTTGTTTTATTTATATTTCATTTTTTCATAAAAAATATAAGTACTTTATTAGATGATCCTCTCAAAAGATATATAATTAAATAATTTGATTTTTGAAATTACAAAACTTTTTGATTATCTCGTTTCTCATTTTTATTGATTTGTATCTTTGGGAAAATTTCTTTCGTCGAGTTGTTAAATAAAGTTGTTTATATCTCTAGCAAACTAAAGATATTTGATATAACAGAAAGTAATACCACTTTTTGAAAAAATTAGTGATTTAGTTACGATGAAATTGTCGTTTTTGAATACCTATCCATAGATTTTCAGTCGCTTTAATCAATTTTTTTTTCGATTTGAAATATTCGCGCCTTCAATAATTGGGAATTTTTGCAATTATTGAAGGAATATAACTTTTCAATTATTGCAAAAATAGAAAATATTTCAATTTTTTTATAAATGAGATTCAAAAAATGTGAAAGACTTTTTGATCCTTCAACTTTCACTTAGAAGTAAGAAAACGAATCACACTTTTACCACTAAACTATACCCGCTATTTTATTATAACAATAATATCAAAAATTAATATTAACACTTCTAGAGATATATTTCTATTAATTTTTGATAAGAAAAATAAAATTATTTTTAATTATTTTTCTTATCAAAACTTGCATTGTATTTTTTTCATATATAAAAGAAATGAAATTATAAATTACCTTTACGAGCTGCTAATAAAGCAATTACTAATGGACCTGACACAACAATTAAAGCCAAAACAACGAGTTGTGCAATAATTTCTAAATTCATTCTAGTTCAACTTCTCCTTTTTTGAAATTTTAAATCCTATTACTCAAAAATATATAGCAATAACAAACTAAAATATATATTCTATATATATATATATATATATAGAATATATATATATATATAGAATATATATTCTATGTATCTTTTAAAAAGATAAACTGTAATTTGTAAACTATTATATAATTCTATATAATTTTTTTATGATTTACAAATAATTAGATTACAAGGAGAAATAATAATAATGGTTTCAATTTCAGATAATCAAGTTATTCTAATCCTCTTAAGTATCTTTGTGACAGGTATTTTGGCTTTAAGATTAGGTAAAGAATTGTATGAGTGAATTTTTTGGATTTAAGCAAATTTAAAAATATTTCAACCAAAAATTAAATTGAAATTTTTCAGAGATTAAAATTATTCCTATTCACATAATTGAAAATAGTAAATTTACTCGTTGAAAGTTTTTCAGTCTATTATATTTTATATAGATAGGACTGAAAAACTTTCAACGAGATTTTAATAACATGCTAAAATAAAATATTAATCTAAAAAAGATAGGAAATTTTATTTTTAGCACAAAAATTTGTAAAACATCTAAAAAAGATAATAAATGTTTCAAAATTTAGTCGGAGAGATGGCCGAGTGGACGAAAGCGGCGGATTGCTAATCCGTTGTACGAGCTATTCGTACCGAGGGTTCAAATCCCTCTCTCTCCCTATAAATACAAATTGCTTTAAAAATCAAATAAAATTTTTTATTCTTTACGTCCCGGATTACGTCCCGGATCATTAGATAAGAATCCGAAAACAAAAAGAGAAACGAAGAATATAACTATAGTATAAACAAATAGCTTAAGAGTAAGCATGATGTAATCTCCAGCAAGATTATTACTATATAATAAAATAGAATAATTTACAAATTTTATAATGATTAAATCAAAATAATTTTTATAGTTTGAACTTAAGTTTTCTTTATATCTGGTTAACCAGATATAAAGAAAACTTAAGTTCAAACTATAAAAATTATTTTCTGTCAAAAAGATCAAAAGGTTTAATTGGATTTATCGAAAACTTACAGAAGCTTGCCAAACAAATGCTAATAGAAAAAAGAATAAAGGTATTATTGGCATGACATCTACAATTGGATCGAAAATAGCATAAGCTTCAGGTAATTTAGCAAAAATAGAACCATTGAGATGAGATAAATTTTCTAAAAAAATATTAAACATAAGTAAAGTTTTAATTCCAAATATAATTACAAGAGTAAAATAGAAAATAGAAAAACGAGTAATGTAAATAGAAAAACTACTAAATATATCTTACTATAAGTTCTTTCAGCTTCAAAGTAATTCCAATTATTCTTCCTTTTTTAATTGACTAAGTTATATCCAAGAAATACAATAATTAATAAAAAATGGAAAAGAATATTTTACTAAAAAATATAATATAAAATTAAAAAACTTAAATAGAGTTAATTATTGGGGCGTAGCTAAGTGGTAAGGCAGCGGGTTTTGATCCCGTCATTCGGAGGTTCGAATCCTTCCGTCCCAGAGTTTATTTTTGGAAAAATTTTTTGAAATTAAGGGTAGAATTTGAAATTAGAATAGTATTATAATAATGCAAGCAGATTAAATAGAAAAATTATCTATTTTATGTTTTTAAAATGAGGAAAATTATATCTATATAATTGAAAATAAAAAATTTTTACTTATGAAATTAGCTTATTGGATGTATGCTGGACCTGCTCATATTGGAACTTTGCGCGTAGCTAGTTCTTTTAAAAATGTACACGCTATTATGCACGCTCCTTTAGGAGATGATTATTTTAATGTTATGCGTTCGATGTTAGAACGGGAAAGAGACTTTACTCCCGTAACTGCTAGTATTGTAGATCGCCATGTATTAGCTCGCGGATCTCAAGAAAAAGTAGTAGATAATATTTCACGAAAAGATAAACAAGAACGACCCAATTTGATTGTATTAACACCGACCTGCACCTCCAGTATTTTGCAAGAAGATTTGCAAAATTTTGTTGATAGAGCTGCTACAACTTCAAAATCAGATGTAATACTTGCGGATGTTAATCATTACCGGATTAATGAATTTCAAGCTGCTGATAGAACTTTAGATCAAGTAGTAAGATATTATTTAGATAAAGCTAACCGAAAAGGAAATCTTGATATTTCTCTAACAAAAAAACCATCTGCAAATATTATTGGTATTTTTACATTAGGTTTTCATAATCAACACGATTGTCGTGAATTAAAACGATTATTAAAAGATTTAGGTATTGAAATAAATCAAGTAATTCCTGAAGGAGGGTTTGTAGAAAATTTAAATAAGTTACCAAAAGCTTGGTTTAATTTGGTACCATACCGTGAAACTGGTTTAATGACAGCAAAATATTTAGAAAAAGAGTTTGGAATGTCCTATATATCTACAACTCCTATGGGAATTGTAGATATTGCTAATTGCATTCGACAAATTCAAGAAAAAATTAATATATGGGCTCCTATTTTGTTGAATAAAAAAATGAATTACGAATCATATATTGATGAACAAACCAGATTTATTTCTCAAGCTGCGTGGTTTTCGAGATCTATAGATTGTCAAAATTTAACGGGTAAAAAAGCGGTAGTTTTTGGTGATACAACCCATGCCGCTTCTATTACTAAAATTCTTGCTTGTGAAATGGGAATTCGTGTAAGTTGTGCAGGAACTTATTGTAAACATGACGAAGAGTGGTTCAAAGAACAAGTTCAAAATTTTTGCGATGAAATACTCGTAACTGATGATCATACAAAAGTAGGAGATATGATTGCTCGTGTAGAACCTTCGGCAATTTTTGGAACTCAAATGGAACGTCATATTGGTAAACGTCTTGATATTCCCTGTGGGGTTATTTCTTCACCAGTTCATATTCAAAATTTTACTTTAGGTTATAGACCTTTTCTCGGATATGAAGGTACTAATCAAGTTGCGGATCTGGTTTATAATTCATTTACTTTAGGGATGGAAGATCATCTTTTAGAAATTTTTGGTGGTCATGATACAAAAGAAGTCATTACTAAATCTCTATCTACAGATACAGATTTAACTTGGAGTTCTGAAAGTCAAATGGAATTAAATAAAATTCCAGGTTTTGTTCGAGGTAAAATAAAAAGAAATACTGAAAAATTTGCTAGACAAAACAGTATTACAATAATTACTACAGAAACCATGTATGCTGCTAAAGAATCATTAAATGCTTAGAAAAATTTTTTTCTTATAAAAATGAATTAATTGTAAAAATAAAAACTATCAAAAAAAAAAAGTGAGGAGATAATTATGAATCCATTTTTTCATTTTATACAATTATTTTTTTACCATCCATTTTTTTTCTTTTTATTCTATTTCTATTTAGTCATATTTATTCATAAAATCAAAATAATAAGTAAAAGTGGTAGCATTTTTAAATTCATATCAAAATTTATAATAATAGCAATTTTTTGACTTTTTTATTTATTATTATAAATTCTATTTTTTATTTGAATATTTAAACAAAATATATCATAAATTTATTAATTTATGATATATTAAATTCTAATTAACTTTTAAATTGACAGAATCTATTCACATATATATAATATTTTCAATATATACTTTCTACTTTTTTATTTGTTCTTTTTTAATCTTACTTCAATTAAATTATTAGGGTTGCTAACTCAACGGTAGAGTACTCGGCTTTTAAGTGCGACTTGAATTTTTTCACATTTGGATGAGACACAAAAATCACCCAAACCTTAGAAAAGGTTTGTAATACTACGACTAATCCAATAATGAAATTTTTAGGAGAAAATAGCATGTCGTTAAAAAAATTTTTTAGTCAACCAAAATTTATGGATAAAACTAAATCGTTTAAATCATAGGTAAATTAAGAACCAGCTTCTGTTTCAAATTTTTAACGGAAACATTCCCTAAAATGCAAATTGATTGAGTTGTTAAAAGCTTTCTGATATTGTTAATAAACTAGGGAATAAATTCTATTAACAAATTTTAGAATTTTTTACTAATAATGAATCCTAAATATTTAGAATATAATGTATACAAATAAAAAGTGTGCTGGTTCAAATTTTTTATAAAATCAGGAGAGCGATAATCTTTTTTGGAAAAACAAAAAATTTTATTTTTTGCTTCCAAATATATTGCATAAAATGGTATTTTTCATCTTTCAATCTTACCAACGGAATTTTTATACATACCATGGCTAAAATTTTTCCTACTATTAGAAAACTAAGGATAATTAAAAAGCATAGTTTACAACAAGAACAACTTTTATATCCACTTCTTTTTCAAGATGATTTTTACGGATTTGCATATAATCGTTCTAAAAATGAATTGCCTTCTATAGGAGATAAAATACATAGATTGAGTAATCAAATTAATTTTTTAACGTTAAAACGGTTTATCAAAAAATCACGCCAAGCCAATTTTTCATGGATGGTTTATGATCAATTTTTAAAAAAATTTCAAATTACTCAAGAAATTTTAATAATTATTTTTGAATCTATATTTGCAACTCAATCAGAATCTTTTGTCAAAAAAATGAATGAATGGAATAAAAATCAATCTATTCATTCAATATTTCCTTTTATAGAAGATAACATTGTTAATTTTACTAGTTGTTTATATATTACAATACCTTATTCTTTTCATCCAGAAATTTTAATCCGACTTTTTCGTCGATACATAATAGATATTTCGTTTTTACATTTTATACGACTTTTACTTCATCGGAATTATATTATTAGTTGCAATTTGAATTTTTCTTATTGGAAAAACAAAAAATTTTATAATTTATTATGGAACTTTTATAATCAAAATTTTGAAGACTCTTTAATTTATATATGGAAACGATTTTATGATTTTCAGTCAATCCCATTTTGGTTTTTAATAGATCAAATTAATTTTGTTAAAAAAATTAAAAATTTACCAAAAGGGCCAAATTTTCCACTTATAGAAAAAGTAACAATTAGAAAAAATAAATCAATTCATTATATGAAATCTTGCAATAACTTGATTTTAACGACAGGAGAAAATAGTGAGTTATTAATAAAAAATTGGAATACTTTTTCTATTTTTTTTTTTGAAAAATACTTAAATTTTTGGTTTGAACCTTATAGATTTTTTGTAAAAAATTTATCAAAAGAACCTATTTGTTTTTTAGGATATATTTTCTATACTGAAAGTAAATCCAATATAATTCAAATTGAATTATCAAATGAAGCAATCAAAACAAATTCAGTTATTAAAGAATTTTGGGCTATTATTCCCAACGTACCTTTAATTAGATTACTAGCACAAAAAAATTTTTGTGATACTTTAGGACGTCCAATTTGTAAATTATCGTGGACAACACTAGCAGATAATGAAATTTTTACGAGATTCAATCAAATATCAAGAAAACTTTGTTATTACTACAGTGGATGCGCAAAAAAAAAGACTTTATATCAATTGCAATATATTCTTCGATTTTCTTGCGCTAAAACCTTAGCATGTAAACATAAAAGTACTATCCGTACCGTGTGGAAAAAGTATGGTTCAAAGTTCATTCAAAATTCTGTTTTTTTAAAAAAAAGATATTTGAATAAACTTTGGGAAATTCAATTTCATGCCGAAAAATTTTGGTATCTGGATATTACTCAAATAAATTATTTAGCAAATCTTTGTAAAAGATTAAAAAATGTACAAGATTCGTATAGATGAATAATATACATAAAAAAAAGCCGTATGCAGTGAAAATTGCAAGTACGGTTTGGGAAGAGATTTTTTAAATATTTACAAATAACGAATTTAATCTACTTCATCCGACTAGTTCCGGGTTCGAGCCCCGGGCAACCCAATTTAAGATTTTACGCTTATTACTTTTCTAAAATTGATTATTTTTTTTTAGTATTGGTTGACATAATAGCGAAACATGTGTAATACTATAAATTAACAAGTTAAAAATTGCTTGAGAAATTTCTTATTACTTTAAAAACCAATCTTTATCATGACTGCAACTTTAGAAAGACGCGAAAGCACAAGCATTTGGGGGCGCTTCTGCAATTGGATTACTAGCACTGAGAATCGTTTATATATTGGATGGTTCGGTGTTTTGATGATTCCTACTTTATTAACAGCAACTTCTGTATTTATTATTGCTTTTATCGCAGCTCCTCCAGTAGATATTGATGGAATTCGTGAACCTGTTTCTGGTTCTCTTCTTTATGGAAATAATATTATTTCCGGCGCTATTATCCCAACTTCTGCAGCTATTGGTTTACACTTCTATCCTATTTGGGAAGCAGCTTCTGTAGACGAATGGTTGTATAATGGTGGCCCTTACGAACTTATTGTTCTTCATTTTTTACTTGGTGTAGCTTGCTACATGGGTCGTGAGTGGGAACTTAGTTTTCGTTTAGGTATGCGTCCTTGGATTGCTGTTGCATATTCAGCTCCTGTTGCTGCTGCTGCCGCAGTTTTCTTAATTTATCCAATCGGTCAAGGAAGCTTTTCTGACGGTATGCCTCTAGGTATTTCTGGTACTTTCAATTTCATGATTGTATTCCAAGCTGAACATAACATTCTAATGCATCCATTTCATATGTTGGGTGTAGCTGGTGTATTCGGCGGCTCTCTATTTAGTGCTATGCATGGTTCTTTGGTAACTTCTAGTTTGATTAGAGAAACTACTGAAAACGAGTCTGCTAATGCAGGTTACAAATTTGGTCAAGAAGAAGAAACTTATAACATTGTAGCTGCTCATGGTTATTTTGGTAGATTAATCTTCCAATATGCTAGTTTTAATAATTCTCGTTCTCTACACTTTTTCTTGGCAGCTTGGCCTGTTGTAGGTATTTGGTTTACTGCTTTAGGTATTAGCACTATGGCTTTTAACTTAAATGGTTTTAATTTCAATCAATCTGTAGTTGATAGTCAAGGTCGTGTTATTAACACTTGGGCTGATATTATCAATCGTGCTAATCTTGGTATGGAAGTTATGCATGAACGTAATGCTCACAATTTCCCTCTAGATTTAGCTGCTATTGAAGCTCCTGTTACTAAAGGTTAATATTTAAAACAAAGTATTTTTGATTCAAATAATAATAAAAACTCAAATTTTTTGAAAGAAACTTAAAAATTAGAAAAAAGGACCCTTAGGACTTGAAATCTTAAGGGTCCTATTAAAAAATAATAGGGCGGATGTAGCCAAGTGGATTAAGGCAGTGGATTGTGGATCCTCTACGCGCGGGTTCAATTCCCGTCGTTCGCCCAAATAAAAATAAATTATTCCTAGTTGACGTAAGTTTATCTTTATGTCATTATGGTGAAGAATAACAAACATATAAAGAAGTAAAACTAAACTTTTAATTAAAATAATTCTTTCTCCATAAGATAATTATTTTTTTTGTTTGAAATTTCAATAAAAACATATTATTTATTAGTAAAGTCTTATGGAAAACTGTTGCAAAACAATGAAACAAAAATTACCTGAAAAAGAAAATTTCCGTAAAAACCTATATTTTGATGAAATAGGAAAAACAAAAAGTTTATCAACTTTATGGACAAAATGTAGTTTCATTAGATTATTAATCTCAAAAATTTTTGCTTCAAAAAGTCTAATGAATTCATTCGTCTTTCGAATGATTAGTTTATCAAGCAGGCCTAATTCAAAAAATGGTAAAATTTTTTTACTTAATAGTTTAATATTAATTGCATTACCTTTATCTATTTCTACATATCGTTCAACTGATAGAAGCATAGTTGATTATACTAAAGTTGATTTAATAAAAATTCAAAAAAAAGTTCATTATGAAAAAAAAGACATGAGTATATATATTAAATATTTTAAAAATTTGAATGAAAACTTTTATATTTTTCCGGAAAATTTATTTAATATAAATCCTATTTTTTATAAAAAAATAATATTACAAGAAGATACGTTTGGAAGTCAAAAATATAATATTCAAAGAATAAATACGAATAATTTTTTTATAAAAAAACAATATAATAATAATAATAATTTAATAAATTATTATTTTATATTTGGTAATAGGGAAGTTGAAAAAAATTATCAAAATTTTAATTTTATTGATTTGGTGTGGCGAAAAAAAATGTTCATGGATAATAAACGACTTATAAAACCTTTATTTATACAGTCAATTTATATTAATTATTCTTTTTTATCTTTAAAAAACAATGAAAATTTTCTATTGTTTTTATTAGGGAAATTTATAACAAATCACAATAGCAAGTATATTATAAATAAAAAATTTTCATTGCAAAAAATAAAAAAAATTCAGTTTTTAAATAAAAATAAAAGATCAGATAGTTTTGAATATTTATCATGGATAATTCAAAAGTATAATTCGAATTTTATATTGAATTATTTTTTTCCTTTTAATATTGCGTATAATTTTATCCGACAAAAAAATTATATCCATAACAAACCTTTGTATACATTTCGAAAAGTAAACGGGCAATTTTTTTTTAAGGTTTTATATTTATTCCCAATTTATTCAAAATTCAAAGAATTTTTATCATTTGTAAATTATATTCAATTACAAGAATATTTTAGAAAGAAAAAAAATCAATTAGATATATTAATAGATCAATCTGGTAAATTGGATGATAAAAATCTTAATAATAAATTGTTATTATTAATTTTAAAAAAACAATATAATAATGATAATAATTATTATTTTGATAAAAGTTTATGGATAAAAAATAATATATTTAGGGAAAATATCATCCGAATCAAGTTTTGTAAATTTGATAATGTAATACAAAATAATAATTATAAATATTTCAGTAAATTACAAAATAGTTCATATTTGAAGGGGAAAAAAAAGTTTCTTGAATCAAATAAAGTTCCTATGATATATTTTGGAATTCATCGATCTCCAATATATTTAGAAGGGATTGTAAAAAGACGTTTATTTTACTATTTCGCAAATATAGAATATAAAAAACTAACTGTTCAATTTTTGAAATGGTTTAATAAACTAAAAAGTTGTAAGAATTTAAATCTTTATTATTTATTAAAAAAAGTAATTTCGTATTTTTTTGAAAAAAAAATGAAATTACTCAGAATATTAGAAATTTTTTTTTCAAAATTAACTTTAAAAGTTATTGAAAGAATTTCTAATTCTTTACTAATTATTTTGAATATTCACAATATAGATATCGGGCAAGACAAATTATTTACTAATAAATTCGAAAAATATCTTAATCAAAATTTAATAAGACATTTTAAATTTAATGAGAAATATTTTAATAAATCAATTTTTTATTTTTCCGATGTTAAAATGAACAACGAAATTTATACCAATTATTTAAATAAGTCTTTCCCTATTAACAAGTTATCATTTAATTTAACAAAAATTGATAAATTATTGTATATTTCTAATTCTAATGAGCAATTTTTCTTTGATTTAAATAAAATTAATAATAAGACTAAGAATAAAAATAATAAAAATATTAATAGCATTAGTCTTAACTTATATACACAATTTTTGACCCATTTTTCAAAATATAATAGAATTCAAACAATGAGTATTGGAATAGATTATTTTTTATTTTTTCAAGAACAATTTAATCAATTTGCTCAATTTCAATTGATTAATATATTATTCTCAAAAATATTTTATAAAAATATTGAAAAAACAAAATTTTATAAGATATTCTTAAATCGAAAGAATTTTTATTTCTCAATGAATTCAAAAATAGTTTCTTTAAAAGAAAAAAGAAAAAAAATTCGAAATATCTTATATCACAAATATTGTGTAAAAGATTTATTTCTCTATAGTTTTTCAAAAAAAGTTACTAAAAATATTTTGATACCACAGTTAAAAAAAACAAGAATCGAAAATTTTTATAATATATTACATTCCAAAGTACTACTAAATGAAAAAACTAGAAATAGTAAAATTCAATTAATGAAAAATTTTTTATATTCTAAATCAAAAAAAAATTTTAAAAGAAAAAAATTAAAATACAAAATTGGAAACAAAGTATTGACAACTACAGAGAAATTTTTTAAATGCAATCAAAATCAAAATGGTAGTTTTTTTAAAAAATATATTTCATGGTTTTTCACTCTTGAATGGTGGAAATATAACATTTATATATTTGTAGATAAATTGCAAATTCTTTTTTTAATAATAAATTTTCACCTTGAATATTTTGCAAATTACTATCTAGAAATTTTACGAAAAAGTTTGAGAGATTTTCAAAAAAAAGGAAAAAATTTATATAAATTGAATTTGAAATGGAATTCACGTTTTTTTCTTCTCAATTATGAGGAAAAAAAAATATCAAATTTTGTATGGTCAGAATTCCAATTAATAAAAAATTGGAATAGTTTACATTGGTCCTTTTTTTATTTAGTTGCTTTTATTTTTTTATTTTATCAAAAGGGTTTTTCAATTTTTATAGGTTTGGATTCTGTTGATTTATGGAAACATTTTGAAACTATAAAATATTTAAACGATACTTCGCGAGCTTTTTATTTTACTATAGTAACGCATCGTAATAAAAAAATACAGTCAAAAAAAACAGAAAATTTGGTAATTTATTTTTTTATGAATTTACATTACTATATAAAAAATATACGATTCTATCTAATAACAAAAAAAAAATTCAAGAAATGGTTGAAAAAAAACAAAACTTTAGATCTTTCTCGTCGGAAACGAAACTTATTAGTTCAGTCTTTAATAACACATACGAGAATAAAACAATATGGTTTCAAATCATATTCCAAACAAAAATTATTAGCTAGTTATTTTGGTTATCGAGTAAATAATCAACAAGGATTTTCCTATTTTCAATATTTAGTTAAAATTTTCAAAAAAAAATTGGTTAATTATCCTTTTTATTTAGCAGATAAATGGATCTTTTTCGCTTTCCTACAAAAGATTATTTCTTCACAGACATTACAACGTAACAAAAGATTTAATTCAAGATTTCAAAAAATACCAATATCACTTCAATTTGGGTTATCATATTCGAAAGGAATTTTATTAATAGGTCCAAGAGAAACAGGGCGTTCTTACTTAATTAAAAATTTAGCTGCAGACTCTTCTGTTCCTTTATTAGGAATATATCTAAATAAACTTCTATATAATAAACCAGACGTTATAACAGAAAGTTGGATGAATATTCTAATAGAAAGCTTACGTAGATTAAATCTTATCTTGGATCTTGCTGAAGGAATGTCACCTTGCCTAATATGGTTGCCAAATATTCATCAATTAAATGTGAATCGTTTAACTCAAAATATTGAATCAGATCCGACTTTTTTACTTGGCATTTTATTAAAACGTTTTCAAACTCACCCTTCAAGGAAACAAACCAGAAAAAATATAATTGTCATTGCCTCAACCCATCTTCCAAAAAAAATTGATCCATCTTTAATTTCTGCGGATCGATTGGATAGAGTAATTAATATTCGATTATTTAAAACTTGTCAAAAAAGAAACCAATTTCCTATTTTATTAAATATAAAAAATATCCAATTAAAAAAAAATCTGGTCCACATTACTGATTTTGAAATTAGGACCATGGGATATAATATGCGGGATTTAACAGCACTAACTAATGAAATTTCATTAATAAATCTTACAAGTAATAACTCGTTTATTTATACCAATACTATTCAATTAGCATTACATAGACAAGTTCTCGGATTTACTCATAGAAATAACAAAAAAAATTTTCGTAGAAATTTTAAAATCCTTCTTTATAAAATAGGAAAAACTATTGTACAAAATATATTATTAGGAGAAGGTTCTGTTAAAAATTCTTTAAATATTAATAATTATTTGTGGAAAAAAAATTATTATTACTTGTCCAAATGGTATTCTGAATTTTCTATTAAGGATTCAATTGTTAAAGAGTCCGCAATTCTAATTCATATTTTTGGTTGTTTAGCAGGAATAACTGCTCAAGATTCTTGGTTTTCCTCAGAAAAAACTTCTAATATTTTGCTTCCCCTTGAACAATCGATTGATAATGATTCTGATTTAGCTTTTGGTATTTTAGAGAATTTTTCTATTGAGTTTCCTTGGTTAGAAACATGCAATTTTCGATTTCTTAATTCCAAACAAAAAAAATCAAAAACGTTTTTAACAACGAATTTTTTTAAAATTATGCAGGATGGAATATTTGCTATAGTAAATAAAAATATTCCTTATACTCATAATAAATTTCAACATCAAGGAGTCTCGCAACCCAAAGTTTATTATAATAAAAATTGTGAATTAAAAAATACTGCTTGGTCACCTAGATTTTGGCGGTTAAATTTTTCTCGCAGCAATCTTTTTGACTGGATAAAACGACCTAATGATTTTGAATTTTTTCATAAATCTAAATTTTCAAAAAGAGCCGATTTAGAAAAAAGAAATCATTATGATAAATCTATAAACAAGCAAAAAGAGCAAATTTTGTATGAAAGAATTTTACCTAGAATAAGAAAAAGAAATATACAGGAATTAGAATATCAATTTGAAAAAATTCTATTAGAAGAACAATTTGAAATCTTAGGTTTTTTTTGTCCATCAACCCAACATTGGATGGAACATCAATTTTTAAATGAATCAAGGTTATTTATTGGAAAACGTATTCTTTGGGATCCTACAAATTCAATTTCTCGAAATAACCATTTTGTTTTTTCGCACCGTGAATTTTTTGTGGATGAAGAAATGTTGAGAAGACTTTATGTTACTTATGGGATTAGAAGAGAAAGAGAACGATCCTTTTCAAATCATAGAGTTAAACGCTTTTTTATTTGTCGGGGATATAATAAAGATTTAATAACTCAATTATCTATTCGTTGGTGGAATCAATTACCAATGAATCAAAAACAAAATATTCAAACGTTAAAAAAGATTGGAAAAATAGGAATTCTATTAAGACGTCCTCATATTTTTACTCCGGTTTATTTGTATCAACGTTGGTTAATTGAAAATATCCCTGAAAAATTATCTCGTTTAAAATTTTTAACTTATCGAGATAGATGGATTAAATTTCATAATTCAGTGTTAAATGATTCTTTAACTTACACAACTCTTTTAGAAAGTTATCACTATTTATTCGAATTTTTTTCATCTAACAAAATATTACTAAATCAAATGATTAAAACTTTATTAAAAAAAAAATGGCTTTTCCAAAATGAAATTGAAAATATTATTAATAAATCAATAAAATTTTAATATTATTCGAAAACTTTTAATCTTTAAATTTTATGAATCAGTTAGTTTAAAGTTACTGAATTTTAGTGAAATAGTTTAATTTTGCAATTTAATTTTATTAAAGAAAATCTCATATTTTTAAAAGGTCGGGATTGACGGGGCTCGAACCCGCAACTTCCGTCTTGACAGGGCGGTACTCTAACCTATTGAACTACAATCCCTTTGTGTTTTATTTTTTGTTAAATTCATTAAATTATTAGTTCATATTAAAACATTCTTACTTAATTGATAAAAAAAAACAGTCTTTAATTGCAATAAATTATTTAATTATTTATTTTTTTACTTTTACAAATTTTGTTGAATAAAATTATTTATGATATAAATTTTGGGTCGAGCTGGATTTGAACCAGCGAAGGCATTGCCAGCGGATTTACAGTCCGTCCCCATTAACCACTCGAGCATCGACCCAGATAGAATATTTATTCTACCCGAAAGTTGAAGTAAATGTTTAAAATTTAAAAAAATTTTTCCATTACCCCCAGGGGAATTCGAATCCCCGTCGCCTCCTTGAAAGAGAGATGTCCTAGGCCACTAGACGATGGGGGCTTGATTTCTTTATTCATCTTACTTAATTTACTCCTAACTGTCAATAGGTTTTTTGTAAAGCAAAATTATAAAATTTTCATTCTAAACTTATATTATCATTTAAAAACACTAAAATAAATTTTATGATATAATGAAATATTACTTAATATTTTTGTTGAAAAGAGTACTCTTTTATCAATTTAAATATTCGAATCATTTAATTGTTAAAATATTTTGATAATGTAATTTTATACTTTATTTGTTTTATTTTTTCTTAAATAACTTTTTAAGTATTTACGATTCTGAAAAGATCGAATTTTTATACGAATTTTTGGAGAAAAAGTAGTTTAAATTGCTAATTGAATAGTTATTTTAGGGGTGATTTTTTTATGAAATTTAACATTTTTTATAGATTATTAAATTTTTTTATATAAACCCTAATTTCGAAGTTAGTAAGAGTAAAAATATATAAATATCTATATAAATATAGATTTTTATATATTTTTATAGAGTGTTCGACTGATGATGCCCTTTTAACTCAGCGGTAGAGTAACGCCATGGTAAGGCGTAAGTCATCGGTTCGAATTCGATAAAGGGCTTTTGTATTCTTTATTGTATCGCAAAATGTATTATAATTAAAAAAGACTAGTTCATATCTTTTTTAATTATAATACATTTTTATAATTTTTAGTTAACTTTAGTTATAAAAGATTTAATAAATTTGCTATTCTAATATTGTAGTTTACTATAATATATATAAAATATGATGATATAAAATTTATCTTATTAATTTTTTTTGAAAAATTTTTGAATATAGACTAGAATAATATGTTCAATAATTCACTAATTTTTTGTATTTATCATAGAAAAATAAAACATAAAAATTTATAGTTTTAGAATATTCTTAATTATGGATATTTTATAAAAAAAATCGTAAGATCAGTTAAATAAAAAAATAACTTTTGAGTAAAAGATACATGTAAAAATTAAAATTAAAGAAAAGAAAAGATGACCTACATATGGAATTTATTCCATTATATAGACTCAAGAAAAGTATTATAATATACAATTAAATATATGAAATATATCTAATTGTATATTATAGTCGATAATCTTTCGAGGTAGTACTTAAAAAATGGTTGAAATAACTTAACAGGAGAATCATCATGACTATAGCCATTGGAAAGTCTTCCAAAGAACCAAAAGGTTTATTTGATAGCATGGATGATTGGCTAAGAAGAGACCGTTTTGTTTTTGTGGGTTGGTCTGGTTTATTGCTATTTCCTTGTGCTTATTTCGCTTTAGGAGGTTGGTTCACAGGTACAACTTTTGTAACATCGTGGTACACTCATGGATTAGCTAGTTCTTATTTAGAAGGTTGTAACTTCTTAACAGCTGCAGTTTCGACTCCAGCTAATAGTTTAGCACATTCTTTATTACTATTATGGGGGCCCGAAGCCCAAGGTGATTTCACTCGTTGGTGCCAATTGGGTGGTTTATGGACCTTTGTAGCTCTTCATGGTTCCTTTGGTTTAATAGGTTTTATGTTACGCCAATTTGAACTTGCTCGATCAGTTCAATTACGTCCTTATAATGCAATTGCTTTCTCTGGGCCAATTGCAGTTTTCGTATCTGTTTTTTTAATTTATCCTTTAGGTCAGTCAGGCTGGTTCTTTGCACCCAGTTTTGGTGTCGCTTCGATTTTCAGATTTATACTTTTTTTCCAAGGATTTCATAATTGGACCCTAAATCCATTTCATATGATGGGTGTCGCCGGAGTTTTAGGTGCAGCTCTTTTATGTGCTATCCATGGTGCTACTGTTGAAAATACTATCTTCGAAGATGGTGACGGCGCAAACACATTTCGTGCTTTTAATCCGACTCAGTCAGAAGAAACATATTCTATGGTTACTGCTAATCGATTCTGGTCTCAAATTTTTGGTGTTGCTTTTTCTAATAAACGTTGGTTACATTTCTTTATGTTATTTGTTCCAGTAACGGGTTTATGGATGAGTGCTATTGGAGTGGTTGGATTAGCTTTAAATTTACGCGCGTATGATTTTGTTTCTCAAGAAATCCGTGCAGCGGAAGATCCAGAATTTGAAACTTTTTATACCAAAAATATTTTATTAAATGAAGGTATTCGAGCTTGGATGGCAGCTCAAGATCAGCCTCATGAAAACCTTATATTCCCTGAGGAGGTTTTACCACGTGGAAACGCTCTTTAATGGCACTTTAGCTTTAAGTGGTCGAGATCAAGAAACCACGGGCTTTGCTTGGTGGGCAGGCAATGCTCGACTTATTAATTTATCTGGTAAATTACTTGGTGCTCATGTTGCACATGCTGGATTAATCGTTTTCTGGGCTGGTGCAATGAATTTATTCGAAGTAGCTCATTTTGTTCCGGAGAAACCTATGTATGAACAGGGTTTAATTTTACTTCCTCATTTAGCAACTCTTGGCTGGGGAGTAGGACCTGGTGGAGAAATTATAGATACTTTCCCATATTTTGTATCTGGAGTTCTTCATCTAATTTCTTCTGCTGTATTAGGCTTTGGTGGAATATATCATGCATTAATTGGGCCAGAAACTTTGGAGGAATCTTTTCCTTTTTTTGGTTATGTTTGGAAAGATAAAAATAAAATGACCACTATATTAGGTATTCACCTAATTCTATTAGGTGCTGGCGCATTTTTATTAGTTTTTAAGGCTTTATATTTTGGGGGTATATATGATACTTGGGCTCCTGGTGGTGGGGATGTAAGAAAAATAACCAATTTAACTCTTAACCCAAGTGTTGTATTTGGTTATTTACTCAAATCACCGTTCGGCGGAGAAGGTTGGATTGTTAGTGTAGACAATATTGAAGACATAATTGGAGGGCATGTTTGGTTGGGTTCAATTTGCATTTTTGGTGGTATTTGGCACGTATTGACAAAACCTTTTGCCTGGGCTCGGCGTGCTTTTGTGTGGTCTGGGGAAGCTTATTTATCTTATAGTTTAGGGGCTATTGCTGTCTTTGGTTTTATTGCTTGTTGTTTCGTTTGGTTTAACAATACAGCGTATCCCAGTGAATTTTATGGACCTACTGGTCCCGAAGCTTCTCAAGCGCAAGCTTTTACTTTTTTAGTGAGAGATCAACGTCTTGGAGCTAATGTAGGTTCAGCACAAGGACCTACAGGGCTAGGTAAATATATCATGCGTTCTCCAACTGGAGAAATTATTTTTGGTGGAGAAACTATGCGTTTTTGGGATCTTCGCGCACCATGGCTTGAACCTTTACGAGGTCCAAATGGTTTAGATTTAAGTAAATTAAAAAAAGATATTCAACCTTGGCAAGAAAGACGATCTGCTGAATATATGACTCACGCTCCTTTAGGGTCACTAAATTCTGTAGGTGGGGTAGCTACCGAAATTAACGCCGTTAATTATGTTTCTCCTCGAAGTTGGTTATCAACATCTCATTTTGTTTTGGGTTTCTTTTTTTTCGTAGGCCATTTATGGCACGCAGGAAGAGCACGTGCTGCCGCAGCTGGGTTTGAAAAAGGAATTGATCGTGATTTTGAACCTGTTCTTTCTATGACTCCTCTTAATTAATAAAGTTAGGTAGGAAATAAAATAGAGAAAGATATTCAATTTAAAGTATTTTTCTCTATTTCGATAAAAATTGCTTTATTTCATAAATAGAAAAGGAGAGAGAGGGATTCGAACCCTCGATAGTATATAGAAACTATATCGGTTTTCAAGACCGACGCTATCAACCACTCGGCCATCTCTCCAAGATTAAATTTAAGTAAACTTTTATATACGGCAAAAATCAAAAACAGACCGATTATAGGTATTTTTGGAATAATCTTTTATTAATTTCATCAAAAAATTATTTGATAAATTTTTTCCGCATAATTATTTGATAAAAGTTATTCAAATAATTATTAATAAAAACTTGGAGAATCATTATTATGACCATAGCTTTCCAATTGGCTGTATTTGCATTAATTGCTATCTCATTCTTATTAGTTATTGGTATACCTGTTGTTTTAGCTTCTCCAGGTGGATGGCTGAGCAATAAAAATGTTGTTTTTTCAGGTGCTTCATTATGGATTGGATTGGTTTTTCTAGTGGGTATTCTTAATTCTTCTTTATCTTAAATTTTTCTATTTATCTAAATGGTCGTCTAGAACTGGTCTATATAGACCAGTTCTAGATGACCATTTATTTGTTTTATTATTATAAAATCTGTATAGATTTTTATCAAGTGTTTTAGATTAAAAAAAGTAAAAATTTTATCAAATCGGTTTAGATAGCTAATTCTATGCAAAAAATTCTACATATTTTTATATTTATATATAGAAACAATCGAAAAGCGGGTATAGTTTAATGGTAAAATTTTTCTTTGCCAAGGAAGAGATCCGGGTTCGATTCCCGCTACCCGCCTTAAAAAGTAGCTAGATTAAAAATCGATCTATTCTTTAATATTCTTTATAATTTTTATATAGCGGAGATAGGATTTGAACCTATGACCTCAAGGTTATGAGCCTTGCGAGCTACCAAACTGCTCTACTCCGCAATTGTATTCTTGAATAAGAATAATAATAGATATTATTATTCTTATTCAAGAATACAAGTCATTCAAAAATTTATTCTATCAATAATAAGAAATTATAAAGACAAATGTCTTTACCAACTAGCTTTTGTAACTCCTGGTAATAAACACCCATGAGCCATCTCACGAAAAAAATGCCTAGATAGTGCAAAGTCACGATAATTAGCTTTAGGTCTTCCTGTGATAATACAACGACGATGACGACGAATAGGCACACTGTCACGTGGTAAAGATTGTAAATTTTTACGAATTTTCCATTTTTCATCTAATAAAAAAGCTTTTTTAATACTTTTTTTTAGGGAATCCCGCAAAAATTTATATTTTTTTTCTAATTTTTGTCTCTTTATTTCTCTTTGAATAAGACTTTTTCTTGCCATAATAATTTAAAAATTTTTTGAATAATGGGTTGTATCATAAATTAACCAAATCTACCAGATGTTGAAGCAATTAAAAAAGCAGCATAAGTAAATATATATCCTACAGAAAAATGAGCTAATCCCACTAATCTTGCTTGAACAATAGAAAGAGCTACTGGTTTATCTTTCCATCTAACTAAATTAGCTAAAGGAGTTCGTTCGTGAGCCCAAGCTAAAGTTTCAATAAGTTCCTGCCAATAACCACGCCAAGAAATAAGAAACATAAATCCTGTAGCCCATACAAGATGACCAAATAAGAACATCCAAGCCCAAACAGATAAACTATTCATACCAAAAGGATTATATCCATTAATTAGTTGTGAAGAATTTAACCACAAATAATCTCTTAACCAACCCATTAAGTAAGTAGAAGATTCATTAAATTGTGCTACATTTCCCTGCCATAAAGTTATATGTTTCCAATGCCAATAAAAAGTAACCCAACCAATCGTATTTAGCATCCAAAAAACTGCTAAATAAAAAGCATCCCAAGCGGAAATGTCACAAGTACCGCCTCTACCTGGCCCATCACAAGGGAAACTATAACCGAACTCTTTTTTATCTGGCATTAATTTAGATCCGCGTGCGTCTAAAGCACCTTTAACTAAAATCAATGTAGTTGTGTGTAAACCTAATGCAATAGCATGATGAACCAAAAAATCTCCAGGACCTATTGTTAGAAATAACGAATTACTATTATTATTAATGGCATCTAACCAACCAGGTAGCCATAAGTTTTGGCCAGCATTAAAAGCTGGACTATTTGTAGATGATAAAAGCACATCAAAACCATATAATGCCTTACCGTGGGCAGATTGTATCCATTGAGCAAAAATAGGTTCAATCAAAATTTGTTTTTCAGGAGTGCCAAAAGCAAGCATTGCATCATTATGAACATAAAGTCCTAAGGTATGGAACCCTAGAAATAAACTAGCCCAACTTAAATGAGATATTATAGCTTCTTTATGTTCCAACATTCGAGCCAACACATTATTTTTATTTTGTTCTGGATTGTAATCTCTAATAAAAAAGATGGCTCCGTGAGCAAAAGCACCGGTCATAATAAATCCAGCAATATATTGATGATGAGTATATAATGCAGCTTGTGTTGTAAAATCTTGTGCGAGAAAAGCATAGGGAGGTAATGAATACATGTGTTGAGCTACTAGCGAAGTTATAACTCCTAGTGAAGCTAAAGCAAGACCTAATTGAAAATGAAGAGAATTGTTAATAGTATCATAGAGACCTTTGTGTCCCCGACCTAATTTTCCTCCGGGAGGAGTATGTGTTTCAAGAATTTCTTTAATACTATGTCCAATTCCAAAATTCGTTCTATACATATGACCAGCTATAATAAAAATAACTGCAATAGCTAAGTGGTGATGTGCCATATCGGTTAACCACAAGCTTTGAGTTTGTGGGTGAAATCCTCCAATAAAAGTCAAAATAGCATCACCCGCCCCTTGAGAAGTTCCAAACATATGAGTACTCGAATCAGCATTCTGAGCATAAATATTCCATTGACCTGTAAAAAAAGGCCCTAACCCTTGAGGGTGCGGTAATGAGGTCAAAAAATTATCCCATCTAATATGTTTACCTCTTGATTCAGGAATTGCAATATGAATCAAATGACCTGTCCAAGCCAAAGAACTTACACCAAAAAGTCCTGATAAATGATGGTTAAGACGAGATTCGGCATTCTTAAACCAAGAAACTTTAGGTTGCCATTTAGGTTGTAAATGTAGCCAACCCGCAATCAAAAAAAAGGAAGAAATAACAACCAAAAAGAGAGATCCATTATAAAGATCTTGGTTTGTGCGTAAACCAATTGTATACCACCACTGATATACACCAGAATAAGCTATATTAACTGGTCCAGAAGCACCTCCTCGAGTAAAAGCTTCAACAGCTGGTTGCCCGAAATGAGGATCCCAAATTGCATGAGCAATTGGTCGAACGTGTAAAGGATCCTGTACCCATGCTTCGAAATTACCTTGCCAAGCAACATGGAATAAATTCCCGGAAGTCCAAAGGAAAATAATAGCTAATTGACCGAAATGGGAAGCAAAAATTTTTTGATAAAGACGCTCCTCGGTAATATCATCATGACTTTCAAAATCATGTGCGGTAGCAATACCAAACCAAATGCGACGAGTAGTTGGGTCTTGAGATAGGCCCTGGCTGAACTTTGGAAATCTTGATGCCATAATGCTTTTCAAATCCTCCTTAGCCGTTATCCTACTGCAATAATTCTTGCTAGGAAGAATGCCCATGTTGTAGCAATTCCACCTAGAAGGTAATGAGCGACTCCTACAGCGCGGCCTTGTATAATACTTAAAGCTCTAGGCTGGATAGCAGGAGCAACTTCTAATTTGTTATGAGCCCAGACAATAGATTCAATAAGTTCTTGCCAATATCCACGACCACTAAATAAAAACATTAGACTAAAAGCCCATACGAAATGAGCACCTAAAAATAAAAGACCATAGGCAGATAATGAGGATCCATAAGATTGAATAACTTGAGAAGCTTGAGCCCATAAAAAATCACGAAGCCACCCATTAATAGTAATTGAACTTTGTGAAAAGTTCCCCCCAGTAACATGGGTTACAACTCCTTGGTCGCTTATATTACCCCAAACGTCAGATTGCATTTTCCAGCTAAAATGAAAAATAACAACAGAAATCGCATTATACATCCAAAATAAACCTAGAAAAACATGATCCCACGCAGATACTTGGCAGGTGCCACCCCGTCCGGGCCCATCACAAGGAAAACGAAACCCAAGATTAGCTTTATCAGGTATCAAACGAGAACTACGAGCGAATAAAACACCTTTCAGTAAAATTAAAACTGTAACATGAATTGTAAAAGCATGAATATGATGTATTAAAAAATCTGCAGTTCCTAATGGAATTGGTAATAAAGCTACTTTATTACCTATAGCTATGATGTCACCACCTCCCCATGTTAAACTCGTAGCTGTTGAAGCATTGGGAGCGGTTATTTCTGGTGCCAAAGCATGAGTATTTTGTATCCATTGAGCAAAAACAGGTTGTAATTGTATAGCAGTATCGGAAAACATATCTTGAGGACGTCCTAGAGCACTCATTGTATCGTTATGTATGTACAAACCAAAACTATGAAATCCTAAAAAAATACAAACCCAATTAAGATGTGATATTATTGCATCACGATGGCGAAGAACGCGATCTAAGAGATTATTATATTGAGTGGTTGGATCATAATCCCTTACTAGAAAAATAGCCGCATGTGCAGCAGCTCCAACTATCAAAAATCCACCAATCCACATATGATGTGTAAAAAGAGAAAGTTGAGTACCATAATCCGTAGCTAAATATGGGTAAGGAGGCATTGAATACATATGATGGGCAACTATTATGGTTAATGAACCTAACATAGCTAAGTTAAGAGCTAATTGAGCATGCCAAGAAGTTGTTAAAATTTCATAAAGACCTTTATGGCCTTCTCCAGTGAATGGACCTTTATGGGCTTCTAAAATTTCTTTGAAATTATGACCAATACCCCAGTTAGTTCTATACATATGACCAGCTACTAAGAATAAAACTGCAATTGCTAAATGATGATGTGCAGTATCAGTTAACCATAAACCTCCAGTAACTGGATTTAAACCTCCATTAAAAGTTAAAAAATCTGAATATTCCGACCAATTTAGAGTAAAAAAAGGTGTTAATCCCTTAGCAAAACTGGGATAAAGTTCAGCTAAAATATCACGATTTAGGATAAATTCATGAGGAAGAGGTATTTCCTTCGCATCAACCCCAGCATCTAAAAGTTTATTAATAGGTAAAGATACGTGTATTTGATGGCCAGCCCATGAAAGAGAACCTAATCCTAAAAGTCCAGCTAAATGGTGATTTAGCATAGACTCAACATTTTGAAACCAAGCCAATTTTGGAGCTGCTTTGTGATAATGGAACCAACCAGCAAAAAGCATTAATGCTGCAAAAACTAATCCACCAATAGCAGTAGAATAAAGTTGTAATTCACTAGTTATTCCAGATGCTCGCCAAAGTTGAAAAAATCCGGAAGTTATTTGTATTCCTTGAAAGCCTCCACCAACATCTCCGTTTAAAATTTCTTGACCTACTATTGGCCAAACAACTTGGGCACTAGGTTTTATATGAATAGGATCACTAAGCCATGCCTCATAATTAGAAAAACGAGCACCATGAAAGTACATACCGCTTAGCCATATAAAAATGATTGCTAATTGTCCAAAGTGAGCACTAAAAACTTTACGAGAAATTTCTTCTAAATCATTAGTATGACTATCAAAATCATGAGCATCAGCATGTAAATTCCAAATCCAAGTAGTAGTATTAGGACCTTTTGCTAGAGTCCTTGAAAAATGTCCAGGTTTAGCCCATTTTTCGAAAGAAGTTCTTACAGGATCCTTTTCCACCACAATTTTGACTTCTGGTTCCGGTGAACGAATAGTCATCGAGGTTCTCCTCTCTTCAAACGAGGCATAGGAAAAACCTACCAATAATAATTGGTTAATTTCTGAGAGATAGATTTTTTGAATTTCAATCTCTTTTTGTAGTTTTAAACTGGGGCAATTATGACACAGAAATTACCTAGGCAGGTCTTTAATCTTATTATGGCACAATTTTAGGGTGCTTAATGGACCGTGTAAAGTTATAAAATTTCTTGATTGTGAATTTTCTCTTTTTACAAAAATAATGTAAATCTAATTTATAAATTAGATTTACATTATTTTTTTTTGATTATCTTGAAAAATAGAATAGTAACTTTATTAAAACCGTCCTGTCATTTTTAACCAATTATGAGCTTCAATATAATTACTTGGAGCGAGAAATAGTGCTTGTTTCCAATAATTAGCAGCCTGATCAAACCAAGTCTCAGAAGTTTCAATGTCTCCCTGTTGAATGGCTTTTTCTCCTCGATCAAGATAGGTTAACTTATAAAAAAGTTCCTTCTTTTAGAACCGTACTTGAGAGTTTCCCATCTCATACGGCTCAAATTTTTAATTTTTTGTCTATTTCTATATGATTTAAATTTAGTTTTAAGAAATAAACAAAAAAATTTACAGAATAAGTTTTTATTTTATTCGTCTTCAAAAAATAAAATTTATCTTTTCTCCTACTATGTAAAAAAATTCGTATTATAAACTTTTTTTACATAGTAACTATCTCAACAAGTATTTATAGAAGCTTTTCATTTCTTAAATATTGGAAAATCCAAATTTTATATTTTATCTATCTTTGGGATCTGACTCTACACCACTGTTTAATTAACAATTAAATCAATTTAAATTACAGAAATTGATTTTTTATTTACATTAATTAACAGATTTTAATTGTATCAACTCAAAAATTTCAATAATTGATCTTTATGATGCTTTTATCGGTTTATTCTATTACCCATGGATTTTATAGGCTTTTCGTATAATATAGTTGAGTTCTAATTCTTTTTCTCTCTACAGCTTTGAAAAAATTCATTTCATAATTAGTATGTAGATAGCCTCTATTTTCTATTTTTTTACTAGTAGTTGTTATTTATAACTAACACAATCTATAATATAGATAGTCGCACGTAATGACAGATCACGGCCATATTATTAAAAGCTTGGGGCAAAGAAGGATTTCGTTCTAATGCTTGGAAATAATATTCTAAAGCTTTAGCATGTTCTCCGTTACTAGTGTGAATAAGACCTATATTATAAAGTATATAACTTCGATCATACGGATCGGTCTCTAAACGCATTGCTTCGTAATAATTTTGTAAAGCTTCCGCATATTCTCCTTCAGATTGAGCTGACATTCGTTACGGTGGCTAATTAATTCATGAACTCCGTTTCAAAACCGTACATGAAATTTAAACTTCATACGGCTTCTCATTCCTAGTTTGTAAGAAAGATTATCCAGGATAATATAGAAATAATTTAGTTTATAATTAATGTCATAAATTTTTTTGGGCTAGTGTTTTTATAAGAAAAATCTAACCGTCCTTTTTGTACAAAGATTAATTTAACAAAAAATAACTTATTGTTAGGTTGTTAATATATAACTTTTCACAAATTCCTCGTTCTTAATGCTTTGTCTTGTATTCCTTTTATAAGGATAACTTGTCTGACAATCTCCGATGATTTTATAGGTACCCAAAATACAAAAGAGATGGAAATTTGTTTACCTAACCATATTTTTATTATTCCATAGATTTTTAATTATTACGAAGCTTTTGTATTGTCAATTTCTACACGTAATGCTATCCATTATTTCTATATGCTTATAAAAAGATGAAATTGTACAAAATATTTCTTTATCTTATATATAAGTTTGACCTTTCTGTTTGATACTGTTATTAAGTACCTAAGGCTACTTCAATCGAGAGTACTCGACAAAAGGAATCGTTTTTTCTAAAAACTCACCTTTACTAAGCGTCAGTTTTTATTAGAATTTTAGAAAGCTCTATTGTTCCACATCAATTATAAAATGAAATTCGAGTCACACCATCTCTATAATAAGTGAATGCTTCCTTTTCCCGTTGCGTGGTTGGAATTATTCGTGATAAAATATCAGCAACAATTGTAAACGTCTTATCAATAAAATTATCATTTTTTTGAGATCTAGGCATATTTAGTCATAAATTTTTTAGAATTACATTCATCATTTCTTTATTCTGAAAAATAAAACTACAAAAAATTTTTTACATAATAAATATGTAAAAGTTTCTCATTTAAATCTATTTGCTTAGTAAATTCAAGTAATTCGTTATATTTAAATTTTAATAAAAAAAATTACTAAAATTTCGTCAGGATATTAAACAACAATGATTGCGTTACTGTTCATTTGTAAATACAATATTGAAAAATATCATCGGAAAGATGATTGAGTGGTTTAAGATTTAGCATTGGAAATGCTACGTAGATTTTTGTCTATCGAGGGTTCGAATCCCTCTCTTTCCTTGTTTGTTTCTATTTTTTATTAGGAAAAATTTCTATTCTTTAGTCTAATATATGACTAATTTGGATTAAAAAGAAAAACAATTAAGTTAAGTTTAAAAAATTGTGAAATTTTTTAAATTTGACGAGAGTAATACTCTACAACTAATAATTCATTAATTTTAAAACTAATAGAATTATAATCAATTCTTTGATTTATTGATCCCCGTAATTGTGTCGAATCAAAGGTAAGATGATTTGGTATTTCCAATTTTTTAAAGGATTTTATATTTTTAATAATTATTGATTTAGATTTATATCTATTTTTTATTGTAATAATGTCTCCAAGTTCACAATTATAACTTGGAATATTTACTATGTTATTATTTATGATAATATGTTTATGATTAACTAATTGTCTTGCTCCGGGAATTGTCGTAGCCAAACCTAAACAAAAAATTGTATTATCCAAACGCATTTCAAGCAATTGTATTAAAACTTGACCGGTCGAACCTTTTGTCTTTCTAGCGATACGAACATATTTTAATAATTGTTTTTCTGTTAATCCATAATGAAAACGTAGTTTTTGTTTTTCTTCTAACCGAATACGGTATTGAGATATTTTTTTATTAGACATAGATCGATCAATATAACTAGATTTAGGTTTGAGCGTTTTATTACTTAAACCCGGTAAATAACCTAAACGACGTATTATTTTTACACGAGGTCCTCGATAACGCGACATAAAAACTCCTTATAAATGTTAATTTGATGGTTTAGTATAAATATATTAAATAATAAAACAGTAAATAGAATTGAAATCAATAATAATGTAAACAAGAAAGCCCATTATCGGAGTCGAACCGATGACCATCGCATTACAAATGCGGTGCTCTGACCTCTGAGCTAAACAGGCTTTTAAATTATTATATATAAATACAATGATTTTTTATATTATATATGCGAATTGTTTCATTTAAATTTTATTTAATTATTTAATTATTATATCTATAAAAATGAAAGAAGCAATAATAAAATATACTTTGTTTTTTTAATTTATTCATATTTAAAGTATTGCATAATAGTAAAGAAAGCTTTATAATTTATTTTAATAAAAGTGAAAATTAAAAAAATATTAGAACTTAATATTCATTTAAACCAAAATGAGTATAAAAGGGGGTATGGCGAAATTGGTAGACGCTGCGGACTTAATTTACTTGAGCCTTGGTAGAGAAATCAACTAAGTGATTGTTTCCATATTCAGGGAAACCTAGGGTGACATAAACATATTAGGTAATCTTGAGCCAAATTTTGTTCATAAAATAGGTGCAGAGACTCAAAGGAAACTATCCAATCGTAAAAATATTTTGATATTTTCAATTACAAATTTTTTATCATTAAGAATATTTTGTAATAAACAACGTTAAAAAACTTCTTATCTTTCTAAGTTGTTAATTACAAAACGAGGATAAAGATAGAGTCCTTTTTTACAAACTAGATAAAATCTTTTTAGTGACGATGTAAATCATTGTAAGAAGAAAATCCGTTGGCTTTTTTATAGACCATGAGGGTTCAAGTCCCTCTACCCCCATAATAAAGCTTTATTTTTTTTTTAATTTTCTATATTGAAATTATAGAAACAAAAATTGCCGGAATAGCTCAGTCGGTAGAGCAGGGGATTGAAAATCCCCGTGTCACCAGTTCAAATCTGGTTTCTGGCATATAAATTTTAGTTTTAGCCATATTTTTTATTAGAACTAAAAAATATTTAATCTCAACTATTAATTAATGTGCGTCTTGTAGTTCATAAAAGTCAGGCACAATATAGTCTTTGCGTAAAGGCCAACCTTTCCAACTATCAGGCATTAAAATACGTTTAAGATATGGATGATTTTCATAGATAATTCCAAACATATCATGAGATTCGCGTTCTTGAAAATCAGCACTTTTCCAAATCCAAAAAACAGATGGTATTCTCGGATATTTTCTAGATATAAAAATTTTAATACAAACTTCTTCGGGTTGGTCTGCATTATCATATATTTTTGTTAAATGATATACACTAGCTAATAATCCACCTGGCTCAACATCATATGCACATTGTGATCGTAGATAATTGAAGCCATAAATATATAAACAAACAGCCAGAGAAGGCCAATCTCGAGACCTTATCTGTAAAGTTTCTATACCTTGATAATCAAAACCCAAAGGTCTATGAGTTAAACCATGTTTGACTAACCAAATAGACAACCGTCCTTGAATTTTATTGTTAATACTATTATTAGTTTTTTTTATTGAAATCTTTAACATATTGTAAAAAATTTAGAATCATTAAATTTTTTTGAAAAAGTAGTAATATTTCTAGTTTCTTAATCTTTTATTTTTTAAGTTGCTTCGAACTTAAAAAAATTAGTTGATAGTTGTTGATTATATTGATCATTCTTAATTATTAAAAAAAAAAATAAATTGATGATTTAGAGTAAAATATCGATTACCTCGTTGAACTTTTTTTCTATCCTCATATATTTCTTGAGCTATTTTTTTACGAAGTTTTGATATAGCATCTATAATCGCTTCCGGTTTAGGCGGACAACCAGGTAAATAAATATCTACAGGGATTAATTTATCTACTCCACGAACTGTAGTATAAGAATCTGTACTAAACATACCTCCCGTAATTGTGCAAGCTCCCATTGCAATAACATATTTGGGTTCAGGCATTTGTTCGTACAATCTAACCAAAGAAGGACCCATTTTCATTGTTATAGTACCAGCTGTTATAATAAGATCAGATTGCCTAGGGCTAGATCGAGGCACTAAACCATAACGATCAAAATCGAATCGTGAACCTATTAATGAGGCAAATTCAATGAAACAACAACTTGTCCCATAAAGAAGTGGCCATAAACTGGAAAGTCTTGCCCAATTAGAAAAATCATTAAAAGTTGTTAAAATAATTGAATCTGTAATAATTTTATCAGGTAAATAAAATTCTATATCATTAATAATATTTTTATTGATTCTGTCTCTTAAATAATTATCGGAGAGATAAATTAAAACCATTCCAATGCTCCTTTTCGCCATGCATATATTAGACCAAAAATTAAGATAGAAATAAAAATTAAGGCTTCGATAAAAGATAATATTCCAAATTCATAAAAACTCATAGCCCATGGGTAAAGAAAAACAGTTTCAACATCAAAAATCACAAAAACTAAAGCAAACATATAGTAACGAATTCGAAATGGAATATCAGGCTCCCCCATCGGTTCAATACCTGATTCATAACTAGTAGATTTTTCTGGTCCTTTATTTGCAAGTGTTATCAATTTAGAAATTGAAAAAAATATTAAAGGTAAAAAACTAATTATTAATAAAAATATCCAAAAATATTCATATTTTTGAGATTGAAATATTATGTCCGCTCTCTTTTGACTAAGAAAAGTCAATGTCATTATTTTGATCACTTAATTGCTTTGTAGGTTATTTTTGGATGATTTGTATTAATATTATATTTATATATTTATACGGATGAAATTAAAGTATTCGTCGATGGAAGAAAAGAATATAACTTTTAGTTGAGTTTTTGTTATTTTAATTAACTAAATAATATGATTAAATTCTTTTATTATTTTTAAACGAGAATTATAAAAATATTAAAATATTAACCATTCTCAACTCAAATAAATTTATATAATTAAAAGGAATATAAGTTCAAAAATTGATTAGGGCTATACGGATTTGAACCGTAGACGTTCTCGGTGAAGCAGTTTCAAAAAAAAATTGAACTGTTTTTCAAAACCCAACATGCATTTTTTTATGCATCGGGCTCATTTATTAACTCAAATCTAATTATTTCAGTTATACAACTATCCTTTTTTAGTAATAATAAGATGGTTCCGTGTACTAACTAAGTAATCCCGAAGTTTTAACGAAAGATTCAATATTGACTTAGATTTGTTTTTTATACATGGATTTAACTATGCAAAAGAGTTTCTATTGTTTCATTATTACGAAACTTTATACACCTTAAAGTTCGTGAAACAAAAAAAGAATACCCAGAGTTCCCCGTAATTTCTCATCATGTATTTTCATTAAAAAATAAAAAATTAACCATATCAATTTTAATTCAATTTTAATTACAAAGATTTAAATTTGTTTTGTGTCAGGCTAATTTTCTCTTAATATTAAAAGAAGAGTAAGACACTTATATTTTTATTTTATATATAAAATAATTGTGAATCGATATTTTTTCGATAAATCATCGGCGCACGTGTAAACGAGGTGCTCTACCACTGAGCTATAGCCCTTTGAATTGTTAATATGAAAAAGTAATAATAAGAAATAATAGATTATTTCTTATTATTACTTTTTCATAAACTTTTTGTCAAGGTCAATAAATATTCTTCGAATTTTTTAAAATCAAATCATTCTAACGATATATATATATATATATATACATATATATATATATATATATCGTTAGAATGATATTTATAATATACAAATGATATATCAATAAGCCTACTTAACTCAGTGGTTAGAGTTTTGCTTTCATACGGCAAGAGTCATTGGTTCAAATCCAATAGTAGGTAATTCATAATAAGAAACTACTATAATTTAATTAGTAGTTTCTTATTATGGTGAAATGTTTACGTTTAGTGCTTCAAGTCTTGCTTTGGCTCTTTCAAAAGCTAAATTAGCTTCAATAGTTTGTTTCTTACCTTCAGCTTGAACTATATTTAGTTTAGCTTTTTGAAATGTTTCTTGAGCTTCTTGATAATCTATTTCAGTAGCTTTTTCGGCTTCGTTAACTAAAATAGTCATTTGATTATTCTCAATCATAGCAAAACCACCCATTAAAGCCATAGTTGACCATTGTTGTTCTTTAGTACGTATTTTTACAATTCCTATGTCTAAAGCAGTCAATAAAGGAGCATGATTAGATAATATACCAATTTGTCCACTATTTGTAGATAAGATAATCTCTTGAATTTCGGAATTCCAAACAATTCGATTAGGCGCCATTATGCGAAGATTTAATATCATTTTCCTTATTAACTTCCTGTTTGTAAAGTAGTAGCTTTTGTAGTGGCTTCATCAATGTTTCCTACTAAATAAAATGCCTGTTCGGGTAGACTGTCTAATTCTCCAGAAAGAATCATTTGAAAACCTTTGATTGTTTCTCGTAAACTAACGTATTTGCCCGGAGAACCTGTAAAAACTTCTGCTACAAAAAAAGGTTGGGATAAAAATCTTTCAATTTTACGTGCTCTCGCTACAGTTAAACGATCTTCCTCTGATAATTCATCTAATCCCAGGATAGCTATAATGTCTTGCAATTCCTTATATCGTTGCAAAGTTTGCTTAACCCCTTGTGCAGTATCATAATGTTCTTCACCTACAATCCAAGGTTGTAACATTGTAGATGTTGAATCTAAAGGGTCTACAGCAGGATAAATTCCTTTTGCTGCTAAACCTCGCGACAAAACGGTTGTTGCATCCAAGTGGGCAAAAGTTGTTGCAGGAGCAGGATCTGTCAAATCGTCTGCAGGTACATAAACTGCTTGAATAGAAGTTATTGATCCTTCTTTTGTAGAAGTAATTCTTTCTTGTAAAGTGCCCATTTCTGTACTTAAAGTTGGTTGATATCCGACAGCAGAAGGCATTCTTCCTAATAAAGCTGAAACTTCCGATCCGGCCTGTACAAACCGAAAAATATTGTCAATAAATAAAAGCACATCTTGTTTATTTATATCTCGAAAATATTCCGCCATAGTTAAAGCTGTTAAACCAACTCGCATACGAGCACCTGGTGGTTCATTCATTTGACCGTATACTAAAGCTACTTTCGATTCCGAAATATTTTGTTCATTAATAACTTTTGATTCTTTCATTTCCATATAAAGATCATTTCCTTCACGAGTACGTTCTCCCACCCCACCAAACACGGAAACACCCCCATGTGCTTTAGCTATATTATTTATTAACTCCATAATAAGTACTGTTTTACCAACGCCCGCTCCTCCAAATAATCCAATTTTTCCTCCACGTCGATAAGGTGCTAAAAGATCTACAACTTTTATTCCTGTTTCAAAAATAGATAATTTAGTATCTAATTGAGTAAAAGCAGGAGCAGGCCTATGAATTGGGAATGTTGTACTAACATCCACAGGACCTAAATCATCAACAGGTTCTCCTAAAACATTGAAAATTCTTCCGAGAGTTGCTTCACCAACAGGAACACTTAAAGGAGCTCCAGTATCAATAACTTCCATTCCTCTCATCAAACCATCGGTAGCACTCATAGCAACGGCTCTTACTTTATTATTTCCTAATAATTGCTGAACTTCGCAAGTGACATTAATTTCTTGTCCTGCTGAGTTTTGTTGACCTTGAACAATTAAAGAATTATAAATATTAGGCATTTTGCCTGGTGAAAAAGCAACATCAAGTACTGGACCAATGATTTGAATAATATTTCCTATATTATTATTAACAAGTGTGGAAACTCCAAGAAATAAAAAATTAATTCTCATAAATTTATTGAAAAGTTCATTTTAATTTAAATTGTGTTGAATTTTGTATCGAGAAAATCAATTAATAATTAATAAATTAAATTCTATTTTTTGATAAGTAAATTAACGAATATTATTGTAAATTTTGTTATCATATAATTTCACCCTATTTTTTATCTTTTTTTAATCCTTATTTTTTTATTGGTTTTAATTTCATTTTTTAAAAAATTTAATATGAGTTTTGTATAATTTTTAAACGTAATTCCATTATATACTTAACTCCTAGATATAGTTATAACTATATCTAGGAGTTAAGTATATAATAAATTTTATTAAAAAAAAATAATTTTGAATCAATTTGTAAAATTTAAGTTAAAATATTATTAGTTTATACAGTTAAGTGTTGTCGAAATAAATCAAGAATAACTCGGTTGCATTATATATAGGAAACAATATACAATACTGATGATGTTTTCTTATTTTTATTAGGTAATATTTCTAAATTCAAAAATTCAATTAAACTTTATTTTGAACAATAACTTTTAATTAAAAAATAAAAATATCATTTTCGAGCAGGCTCCTTTTTTGCTGGAGTATAAATTAATTCGTAGGGAGGGACTTATGTCACCACAAACGGAGACTAAAGCAGGCGTTGGATTTAAAGCTGGTGTTAAAGATTATAGATTAACTTACTATACCCCTGATTATGAACTAAAAGAGACAGATATTTTAGCAGCATTTCGTATGACTCCTCAGCCTGGAGTACCACCAGAAGAAGCTGGAGCGGCGGTAGCTGCTGAGTCTTCTACTGGTACGTGGACTACAGTTTGGACTGATGGACTTACCAGTCTTGATCGTTACAAAGGACGGTGCTACGATATTGAACCAGTTGCTGGAGAAAATAACCAATATATCGCTTATGTAGCTTATCCATTAGATTTATTTGAAGAAGGTTCTGTTACGAATCTATTTACGTCAATTGTAGGGAATGTTTTTGGATTTAAAGCTTTACGAGCTTTACGTCTTGAAGATTTGCGAATTCCGCCATCTTATACAAAAACTTTTCAAGGACCACCTCATGGTATACAAGTTGAAAGAGATAAATTAAACAAATATGGTCGTCCATTGTTGGGATGTACTATAAAACCAAAACTAGGTTTATCTGCTAAAAATTATGGTAGAGCTGTATATGAATGTCTACGAGGTGGACTTGACTTTACAAAAGATGATGAAAATGTTAATTCACAACCATTTATGCGTTGGAGAGATCGTTTTCTGTTTGTAGCAGAAGCTCTTTTTAAATCTCAAGCTGAAACTGGTGAAATAAAGGGACATTATTTAAATGCTACTGCAGGTACATCTGAAGAAATGTTAAAAAGAGCACAATGTGCTAGAGAGTTAGGTGCTCCGATTGTTATGCATGATTATCTTACAGGTGGTTTTACTGCAAATACTACTTTAGCTCATTATTGTCGAGATAATGGTTTATTACTTCATATTCACCGTGCAATGCATGCAGTTATTGACCGACAAAAAAATCATGGCATGCACTTCCGTGTATTAGCTAAAGCTTTACGTTTATCTGGTGGAGATCATATTCACGCTGGTACTGTTGTAGGTAAACTAGAAGGAGAACGTGAAGTAACTTTAGGCTTTGTAGACTTATTACGTGATGATTATATTAAAAAAGATAGAAGTCGTGGTATTTATTTTACACAAGATTGGGTATCTTTACCAGGTGTTTTACCTGTAGCATCGGGAGGTATTCATGTTTGGCATATGCCCGCTCTAACCGAAATTTTTGGGGATGATTCAGTATTACAATTTGGTGGTGGAACTTTAGGACATCCTTGGGGAAATGCGCCTGGTGCTGTTGCTAATCGAGTTGCTTTAGAAGCTTGTGTACAAGCACGTAATGAAGGACGTGATCTTGCTCGTGAAGGTAATGAAGTTATTCGTGAAGCAACTAAATGGAGTCCGGATTTAGCTGCTGCTTGTGAAGTTTGGAAGGAAATAAAATTTGAATATGAGACAATAGACACTGTATAATTTATTTTTTTTTCACCTCAAGTTTGAGGTGAAAAAAAAATAAATTTTTTGGGTTTGTAGCTCAGTGGATTAGAGCTCATGGTTCCGAACCATAAGGTCAAGGGTTCGAATCCCTTTTAACCCGTTAATTTTTGATTAATATTTCATTATTAGATAGAGTTTGAAATTTTTAGTGAATAAATTCATTTTGTTCTATTATCAAATTAGTTGATTGCAATTTTTTAAATAATAGATTTTTAATTTAATAAATTTTAAATTCCAAAAAAATATTTGACTTTATTATATTCAAAATTTTTAGTAATTAGCGATCAATTTATTTTTATTTATATTTTATAATCTTTTTTGGAAAAAGGAGTTTTTGATGTCTTTAATGAATTGGTTTGAAGATAAACGAAGATTTGGTGGATTAATTGGAGCTTTTATTGAAAAAGCTACAAAAGGATATATTTTTAGTGAAAGAGAAAAAAACAGATATACAGAAATTGATACTACTAAAGGTTTGTGGACAAGATGTGATAATTGTGAAAATATGTTATATATTAGATTTTTGAGACAAAATAAACGAATTTGTGAAGAATGCGGATACCATTTACAAATGAGTAGTACAGAAAGAATTGAACTTTTAATTGATCATGGAACTTGGCGCCCTATGGATGAAAATCTGATTGCTCAAGATATTCTTAAATTTTTGGATGAAGATTCTTATAAAAATCGAATTGCATTTTATCAAAAACGAACAGGTTTAACGGATGCTATTCAAACAGGAATAGGCAAATTAAATGGGATTCCCATTGCACTTGGAGTTATGGATTTTCAATTCATGGGAGGTAGTATGGGTTCGGTTGTAGGTGAAAAAATAACCCGTCTTATAGAATATGCAACTCTGAAAATGATTCCATTAATAATTGTGTGTTCTTCAGGTGGAGCACGTATGCAAGAAGGGACTTTGAGTTTAATGCAAATGGCTAAAATTTCTTCAGTCTTACAAATTTATCAAGCACGAAAAAAATTACTTTATATAACTATTCTTACGTACCCTACAACAGGAGGAGTTACTGCAAGTTTTGGCATGTTAGGAGATATTATTATTGCTGAGCCTAAAGCTTATATAGCATTTGCAGGTAAACGTGTAATTGAACAAACTTTACGTCAAAAAATACCTGAGGGTTTTCAAGTTGCTGAATCTTTATTTGATCATGGTTTACTTGATTTGATTGTTCCGCGTAATTTATTGAAAGGTGTCTTAAGTGAAATTTTTGATATATATAAATCAATTCCTAGCAACGAACATGATAATTCTTTAAAAAAAAAAAATAATTATTGAATTATACTCTTGGAATATTTCGTAAAAAGGATATATAGTTCTATTGAATAGATAATTAAATATCTGTTTAACTATAGAAATAGGATATTATATTTATTTTTTTTTTTTTTACAAATTGATTCTGAGGTTTTTTCATGACAGCTTCTTATTTACCTTCTATTTTCGTACCTTTAGTAGGTTTAGTTTTTCCTGCAATTACAATGGCCTCTTTATTTATATATATTGAACGAGATGATATTTTATAAAAATTTCTCATTATTATAGAATAATAGTAATATTGAAATATATAATCCTAGTGTAAATAACAGAATAAAAAAATGGAAGAAAGTAATAGAATTTTATCTATAATATATATCTATATATGATACTATATGATACTATTGCTTCTTCCATTTTACAAAAAAGTAAATAAAATTAATTACTTGAATTAGTTTAAAAAATGGAAAACGATTATAAATTATTTTATAAAACAACTTAGTATTCTTTAATTATTCTTAGGAGATTTTGTCTTATTATGAATTCAAATTTTGAAGATATTCGAGTAGATTTTGTAATAGGATCCCGAAAAATCACTAATTTTTGCTGGGCGTTGCTTCTTTTATTAGGTGCCCTAGGATTTTGTCTTGTTGGACTATCTAGTTATTTGCGAAAAAATTTAATCTTTTTTTTATCTACTGAGCATATTTTTTTTATTCCTCAGGGACTTGTGATGTTTTTTTATGGTATAGCTGGTTTGTTTATTAGTTTTTATTTATGGTGCACTATTTTGTGGAATGTTGGTAGCGGCTATAATATTTTCGACAAAAAAAAAGGAACATTATCTCTTTTTCGTTGGGGATTTCCCGGAATAAATCGTCGAATTATGATTCAATTATATATCAGAGATATTCAAGCAATACGCATAGACATTCAGGAAGGATTTTTATCTCGTAGAGTTCTATATATAAAGGTTAAGGGTCAACGAGATATACCTTTGAGTCGGATTGAAGAATATTCAACATTAGAAGAAATGGAAACCAAAGCGGCGGAGTTAGCTCGTTTCTTAAAAATTTCTATTGAAGGTATTTGAATATAATCTAATCAAGTTGACTTTTTTGGAAAATCAAAAAAATATTAAAAATTATATGTTGTATCTTTTTGAGCGAAATTTAAAAAGTTTCCATGAAATACTCATACTACTGGTGGATTATCCCTTATAATTATTTGGAAAAAGCCTATAGAGCCGGCAAACGTATACAAAAAATAAAAAAAAATCATTTATTGTATAAAAGAAATATTCTTTTTTCTTCGAAAAAGTCTCAGCAATTTATTCCATTTTATACTAATACAGAATTGAATAATTCTATCTTTATAATTTATTTAAGTCTTTTTGAATATAAGATTAGTTCATACCTAATTAAAGTATTTTTTGTTCTAAGATTTTTGATATCGGATAGGTTTTTTGGTTTTTTTTTCAAATATAAAAAATCAAAATCTAAATCTTATAAAAAAACTTTCAAAAGTTATTTGATTTTTACAGATTTAATCGGAAAAGAATTAATTAGAAAAAGCAATAGAAAATTAGCTTGGATTGAAGCAACTCTTAATGATTTATATATATGGAAACACTATTACTTATTTCCTTCTTTGTCATTTTTTTATAAAAAAAATACTGAATATTGTTTTTTATCAGAAACAAAAGATTCAGGATTCGCAGCAATAGCTTACGAATCAATTGGTTTTTTACCGCGATCAATAAAACGTACTTTTTCTAGATTCAAGACTGAATTGATAAATCAATCAAATTCATTAGCACTACTTCAAGAGTTTCGATTAGTAAAATATCAAGCATTAGTTTCTTTACAATATATTGGATGTTTAATTTTTATTCCTTTAGCGATTTCTCTTTTAGTTCAAAATTATTTTTTAGAACCTTGGATTAATTATTGGTGGAATAGCTATCAATCTCAAATCTTTCTCACATCTTTTCAAGAGGAGAAGGCTCTGAAAAAACTTCAACAAATTGAAGAATTATTCTGGTTAGATAAAATAATAGCAAGGTCCACGTTTGAAACACAATCGAAAAACTTGTTGAATGATGATATAATACATAAACAGACTGTTGAATTAGTTCAAAATTGTAACAAGGATGGAATTGAAACTATTTCACATTTATTGACTGATATTATTTATTTTATCACTTTAGGTTGTTTATTCATTCTTGGTAAAAAACGTCTCAGTATTTTAAATTCCTGGATTCAAGAATTATTTTATAGTTTAAGTGATACAATGAAAGCTTTTTTTATTCTTTTATTAACAGATTTATGTATTGGATTTCATTCGCCGCATGGTTGGGAGATTGTTATAAGTTCGTGTTTTGAGCATTTTGGATTTGTTCATAATGAACGTGTAATTTCTTGTTTTGTTTCAACATTTCCGGTTATTTTAGATACAATTTTTAAATATCTAATTTTTCGTCATTTAAATCGGATATCGCCTTCTATCGTTGCTACTTATCATACTATGAATGAGTGAAAAACTTTGAATTATTTATTAATGATGCTATTCACTACAAATAAAAATTTAAACAAATTATAAAATTTTTCATTTTTTATTTTTATCATTAATATAGTAGTATAGCAAGTAATTTATTTGAATTACTTGTTAAATTTTTTTTTTAAACAGATAATTTAACCATGCAAAACAGAAATTTAAATAACTTGCTTTTAGAATTGGTAACTCGATTGATATTCATAATAATAATTTTAAATCTAACAAATTGGCCATCTATTTCAGAAGCATACCCAATTTTTGCACAACAAAGTTACGTGAATCCTCGAGAAGCTACTGGGCGTATCGTTTGTGCAAATTGTCACTTAGCTAAAAAATCTGTTGATCTTGAAGTTCCTCAATCTGTTTTTCCAGATACAGTGTTTGAAGCAGTTGTTAAAATTCCATATGATCTACAAGTTAAACAGGTACTTGCTAATGGAAAAAAAGGTTCTATAAATGTTGGAGCAGTTCTTATTTTACCTGAAGGTTTTGAGTTAGCTCCTCCTAACCGTATTCCTCCTAAAATAAAAGAAAAAATAGGGAATCTTTTTTTTCAACCTTATAGTAATGATAAAAAAAATATTTTAGTTATTGGTCCTGTTCCGGGCAAAAAATATAGTGAAATTGTTTTTCCAATTCTTTCACCAAACCCATCTATTGACAAAGAAGCTCATTTTTTAAAATATCCTATTTATGTGGGTGGAAATAGGGGAAGAGGACAACTCTATCCTGATGGAAATAGAAGTAATAATACGGTTTATAATTCTTCAGCAACGGGAAAAATCAAGAAAATTCTTTATAAAGAAAAAGGTGGATATGAAATAGTAATAGATGATATATCAAATGGTTATGAAGTAATTGATATTATACCTTCAGGACCAGAACTTATTATTTCGGAAGGTGAATCTGTAAAGACTGATCAACCTTTAACAAATAATCCAAATGTTGGGGGATTTGGTCAAGGTGATGCAGAGATTGTTCTTCAAGATCCATTGCGGATTCAAGGTCTTTTGTTATTTTTTGGCTCAGTTATTTTAGCACAAATTTTTCTGGTACTTAAAAAGAAACAATTTGAAAAAGTACAATTAGCTGAGATGAATTTTTAAATTTGTAGTTTCTTCAAAGTTCGAAGAGAAAGATTTTATTGCCAAAAAACTCCATTAATATACGAATTTTGGAAGTACAGACTTTACCCTTAACTAGAAAGGGTAAAGTTTCATTATTGAGTCTTAAAAAGATTATTCAACCTAGAATATGCTTTTTTTTATTTGCATTTTCATAAAGATGAGCCTAATCCGGAATATGAACCGTAGAAAAATATACCTATCAAACCGATAACAATAATACCAAATAGAGTACCGATTAACCATAAAGGAATCCTTCCAGTGGTGTTGGCCATTTCATTTATCCTCCTTCTTACTTTTTCAAGATTTTTATTAGATATTATCATATCTATAAATATACATAGTTAAAAATAATAATGAAAAATTTTATATTCCAGATAAGGCAAAAAAATAATTTTTTAATTAAAGAAATAATTGGAAAATAAAACAGCAAGTACAAATATTAGTAACAAACCCCAATAGAGGCTAGTACGATTTAATTCAACGCTTTGTTTATTTGGATTTGGTTGTGTCATAGCTTTAAAGATTTTTTTCAATAATTTATCGTTGGATAAACTGCATTGCTGATATTGCTCCCAAAAAGAAAACTGTAGGTACAGCCAATCCATGAACGGCTAACCATCTCACTGTAAAAATTGGGTAGATTTTATCTATAGTCATTAATATTCTCCCTAAAAGGATTTAGTAAATTCATCAATTTGTTCTAACGAATTAAAACGGCCAGTTATTAGTGGAACTTCTTGTCGATTTTCCGTAAAATATTCATTTGGGCGAGGGCTTCCGAATACATCGTAAGCCAAACCTGTGCTGACAAACAACCAACCCGCAATAAATAGCGACGGTATAGTAATGCTATGGATTACCCAATACCGAATACTAGTAATTATATCAGCAAAAGGACGCTCTCCTGTATTTCCAGACATGGTTAGCTCCGTGTATTTTTATAAAAACAAAAGGGATTAGTATTAATCCCGCAAAGGAGTAGTCAAATTAGAAGATTTGGGTTCTGCTAATAATATTTTGCTCCCTCGATGTTATTATGTTGTTAATTTTATACCAAAGGTATTTATAAAGCATACTAATTTAAGTATAGCTAATGTACTTTCAACGTAGCAAGAAAAATAATAAAACTTTGGATTGAAATAAATTGTATTGATATTCAATAAACTATTCAACTCGAAATTGTTCTTTATATTTTTTACATAGTGTTAAAATTTTTATAATTTTATAATAGTAAAAAATTAATTAAATGATTGTAAATTATGATTTTTTTTTTAATTGTTGTCTAGTTAGAAATTTTGATTCAATTTACTTTTTTGAATTCTAAAAAAAACAAATAAAGATAATTATATATAATTATATAGTACTATTCATTTTTTCAAAGAAAAAATATTATTATAACAATTATTATATAATAAAGTAAAAAAGAAGAATAATCTTTTTTTTTTACTTTATTACCGTTAGGATTTTTTATAGTTTTTGTTATATAAATATATACAATATCATTATTAGATTTATCATGCTTATTATATTTAGTTATTTGCTATTTTTAGTTGGCGCGTTAGTTTTAGCATTAGTTTTATTTATTGGTTTAAGCAAAATAAAACTTATCTAAAAAACTATTTAAGGAATAAAGGATTTCATTGGATTTTTCAAAAAAGAAATTTTGGATCGACAACAAATAAATTGAAAAACTCTATTAATTGGATATTTTTTCAATCGATGAAGGAGAACAAATGGTTGAAGCTTTGTTATCTGGAATTGTTCTTGGTTTAATTCCCATAACTTTGGTTGGATTGTTCGTAACTGCATATTTACAATATCGACGTGGTGATCAATTAGATCTTTGAATTTGAATTTTATATTTTTTAAGAATCATTTTTCAAAAATTTTGAAACAAAAATAAAATTTTATATGAATCACGCCCTGTGGGATTTGAACCTACGACATCAGGTTTTGGAGACCTGCGTTCTACCAAACTGAACTAAGAGCGTTTTTTAAATATATCATTACAAACTTGAATAAATTAACATATATCTATTCAAGTTTGTAATGATAGGGATGACAGGATTCGAACCTGCGACATTTTGTACCCAAAACAAATACGCTACCAAACTGCGCCACATCCCTAATCTTGTTTGATATCATTCTACTCGTTTCTTACTTTTATTTAATTATTTCATTTTCTCATTTTTACTAATTAAAATATTAATATTATGGTCTAATTAGAGAATTCAAGCATCCTTTGTAAAATAATAAAAATTTTTTTAGCATTAAATAGTGATTAAAGTTTCTTCTTGTTGTTTTAAAAATTAACATAATATAATATGTAGCCTATATATGTATGTATAAATATACAAATAAAGATACAAATAAATAAATGGAATGATTTATATTAGAAAACAAAAAGGAAAATTTACGATGCAAGATGCAAAGACTTATTTATCTACAGCGCCTGTTTTAGCTACGCTATGGTTTGGATTTTTAGCTGGTTTATTAATAGAAATTAATCGCTTTTATCCAGATGCCTTAGTCCTTCCTTCTTTTTAAAAATATTTGTATCTATATATTAAACTAGTTAGTGAATAAAAAACGTATAGTATTTTTTTTTCTTAAACAATTAGGATTCATTAAATCTTCATTTTATTTATTAACTGAATTTTATAATTTTAATCAAATTTCAAAGAAGTTTCAATTATGGCTAAAAGTAAAGAGATAAGAGTAATCATAAATTTAGAATGTATGAATTGTGCACAAAATTTTGAAAAAAAATATCGAGGTGTCTCTAGATATACTACTCAAAAAAACCGTCGGAACACACCAATTAGATTAGAATTAAAAAAATTTTGTCGTTATTGTGGTAAACATACTATTTATAAAGAAATAAAAAAGTGAAAAAAGTATTTAGACTATTTAGAAAGAAATTATGACCAAATCTAGAACTCCCCTCCGTAAACGCGTTTCAGCAATTCGATTCGGAGAATTTATTGATTACAAAGATATTAATTTACTTCGACGATTTATTAGTGAACAAGGAAAAATATTATCTAGACGAATTAATAGATTAACGGCAAAACAACAACGTTTACTAACTTTAGCAATAAAACGAGCTCGTGTTTTAGCTTTATTACCTTTTCTTAATAATGAAAATTAATTTTTGTTGGATTTTTTGCTGAAAAATCTCTTGATTATGAGAACCTCTCTGTTATATTGTATGTTTTATTTTAAAACATACAATATAACAGAAAGGTTCTCATTGTTTTTTATTTCTTGCTAATATCTTTTACTATTGTCGAAAGAGATAATCTATCTAATATAGCAATTTGGGCAAGTATTTTTCGATTTAAAATAATTTTGTTTCTATATAAATATAGAATTAATTTGTTATAAGAGATCCCATTATCCCGAGTTGCTGCATTAAGTCGAATAATCCATAAATTTCGAAGGTTTCTTTTTCTTTCATTATTATTACGATTAGATGATGCCAATGCCTTAAGTCCTTGTTGATTAGCAGTTCGAAAGAGTTTTGAATGAGTCCCACGAGATCCAGATGTCAGCATAAGAATATTTTTGCGGCGTTTTCTTGCCACATAACCACGTTTAACTCTAGTCATTAATTATATATATCACTCCCGAATTAATAGGAAAAAAAATAGAAATCTGAAAAATTTTATTTTTTAGATTTCTATTTTTTGAATAATAGATCTATATATCTTTCTCTCTCTCTTTCTATATAGATATAGTGGTGCACAAAAGTACATATTTATTATAAACTTTACTTTTGTTTCTAATGTATAAGATTAAAAAATTCCAAAAGTTTTTGCTTCTATAACTTTCCTTAACATGATTTTTTTAGTTTGATAACCTCTAACTGAAAAAGGAATGAGACCTTTAATTAGACAAAATCATGAATTCCTTTGTTTCTGTAGTTTTCCCTTCAACGGTTAGGTCTTTTCGAAATGCTGAAGCTTACATATGCTAAATTTCAGTTACTTGTATAATTCCTGATTATGAGCTTTTTTAATCGAATAAGAAAGAAAAAAGATTTTGAATAAAATTTTTTTATTAATTAACAGCACGTTATTGAAAAATTCGTGGCTTGACCATTTAACAATTTCGTTTTTACAAGAATATATGTTATCTCAAAAGTTTTTTTAATCTTTTCATTCTTCGCTTAATGGATTGATGATCAATCGCTACCACTGAAGAATGGTTGTCTATACAAAATAAAATGATCGGATTTGCACCGAAAAAAACTATAAATTTTATTTCGAATAAATAATAGATCTTTATTTTAATTATTATGAAGGAATTTTTTTTGCATATAATTATCTCAAATATTAATAAAGTTTATGATTCAAACAAGTCGCACATACACTCTAGTACATACTCCTCGACGTTGGGGACATCCTCTAAGGGCAGGAGATTTCGTTCTGTTTTTAATAGGTTGTTTCTTATTTCTAATTAATTGTTGAATAGTAGGCATTCTAAATTGTATGCAAAATCTAGTGGTTTGGACTAAACTCAACCTTAGTAAAAAATTATTTTTTATTCTATTATTATAGTTCTTTTAATTATTCGTAGACATTGAACTATTTTCTACAGCAACTAGATCAACAATACCATAAATTTTTGCTTCTTCTGCTGACATAAAAACATCTCGTTCCATATCTTCGGAAATAACCCATAAAGGTTTGCCTATTCTTTGTACATAAACTTTTGTTATACAATCGCGAAGTTTCAAAACTTCTTCAGCTTCCATAATACATTCTCCAGCTTGTCCATCATAGTACGAACTAGCTGGTTGATGAATCATTACCCTATTAACAAACAGTACATAATCTTTTAGTTTTTTGTTTAAAATTTAAAAAACCTGAACTGTACAGGCATTCAACTCGTAGGTGCATACAGCTCATTTATATATTTAATATTGTTTCATTCAAAAAATTACGAAATTATAAATGTCTAAATACATAATCTAAAAAACCATCTGTTATAGAATATAATGTTATGATCGTTCTATTACTATATGAAAAATATAAAAATATATATTTTTATACAGTAATTTCAAAGTTTTTTTCAATAGAAAATTTTCATAGAAGTTTATGACACTAAAATAAACGTGTGAAAAAGAAAATTTATACTGGAAATTTTTTTATTTATGTATAAATCATTAAAAATAGTCGTGTTATTTAAACCTTTTTAGGATTAGACATAAACATGAAAAAAAAACTCATTGACACAAAGCGTGAGGTAGTGCTATACGTTTGGTGATTTCGCCACCTGTTAAAATGAAAGAGCCCATTGAAGCTGCTAATCCCATACAAATTGTGTGTACATCTGGTATTACGAATTGCATCGCGTCATAAACAGAAATGCCAGCTAGAACTGCGCCACCTGGAGAATTTATATATAAAAACATATCTTTAGTTTCATCTTCTCCATTAAGATACATCATAATACCAATAAGTTGATTTGCTATTTCATCATCCACATGTTGACCTAAAAAAAGTAACCTTTCTCGATAAAGTCGATTGATTAAGATAATTTGTTATTTTTTTCTCATAGAAACTGTACAAGCATTTTATAAGTGCATACAGCTTCAATTTTTGTAAAAAACTGTATATTTTTCATGTTTTTTTTATTGTTCAATTATGTATTTTGTTTATTGAACTTCTTACTAAATATATTGATGTATTTTAATTTACTATTACAACAATTTTTTTTTATTTACATTTTATAGTATTTAATTAAAATCTTTAGGTTCACGTTCTACTTCATAAAACATTTAATCCGATTTCTATTCGTACGTATAAACAAATATATTTAATATTTTTGTTCTAATTTCGTCAGTTTTTCTTTATTTATTAATTAAAAAATTGAAGAATTGAAGAAGTTCAAATACTTATTTTTTATAATTAACCATAGATTTTATCAATTGAGCATTTTTTCTCTCAATTTCACGCTTTATATTTTTTGATTAATTTATCAAATTAGAGTGAATAACGAATAATTCAATCGGATAAAATGATGGATAAATACCATACAACTAAAATGTTTTATTATATCGCACTATACATCAATCCATACTGCGTCTTCTTCTCCAGGGAGACGAAAAGGAACTTTTGGAACACCAATAGGCATATTTTTCTCTCTGTGAATTAAATACAACTCTTTTATAATTTTAAAACGTATGTTATTTGGAATGGAAATATTATATCAGATTCAGATTTAATCAATATCACATTATATTAGTTAATTTTTATATTTAATGGGACCAATTGTCATACTACTAACCCAAATATAGAAATGCTAAACTATTCTTGCTAATCTCTATTGGTAAAGAACTTATTAGTTTTTTAATTATGTTAAATCCGAGGATGATTATATGATGGGTTTTACGGATTAGTTTTAGTATTTTGTAATGCAAAAAAGTTACGTAGTTTTTTAATTCTCTCTGAGAAAGGGGTATTATTTTATGGGTTTACCTTGGTACCGTGTTCATACCGTTGTTTTAAATGATCCCGGTCGCTTAATTGCTGTACACTTAATGCATACTGCGTTAGTTTCGGGTTGGGCTGGTTCAATGGCCTTATATGAATTAGCTGTTTTTGACCCCTCAGATCCTGTTCTTGATCCTATGTGGAGACAGGGTATGTTTGTTTTACCATTTATGACTCGTTTAGGAATAACAAAATCATGGGGAGGTTGGAGCATTACGGGGGAAACTGTTACTAATGCTGGTATATGGAGTTATGAAGGTGTTGCTGCAGTACATATTGTATTATCAGGTTTATTATTTTTGGCTGCTATTTGGCATTGGGTCTTTTGGGACTTAGAGTTATTTCGTGATGAACGTACAGGTAAACCTTCGCTTGATTTACCCAAAATCTTTGGAATTCATTTATTTCTTTCTGGAGTACTTTGTTTTGCGTTTGGGGCTTTTCATGTAACAGGTTTATTTGGTCCTGGTATATGGGTATCGGATCCTTATGGATTAACCGGAAAAATACAACCTGTAGCGCCGGCTTGGGGTGCAGAAGGTTTTGATCCTTTTGTTCCAGGAGGCATTGCTTCCCATCATATTGCTGCAGGTATTTTAGGTATATTAGCAGGTCTTTTTCATCTTAGTGTTCGTCCTCCTCAAAGATTATATAAAGGATTACGTATGGGAAACGTAGAAACAGTTTTATCTAGTAGTATTGCAGCTGTTTTCTTTGCTGCTTTTGTAGTCGCCGGAACTATGTGGTATGGTTCTGCAGCAACTCCTATAGAATTGTTTGGTCCTACGCGTTATCAATGGGATTTAGGTTATTTTCAGCAAGAAATTGATCGACGAATTCGTTCAGCAAAAACGGAAAATTCCAATTTATCAGAAGTTTGGTCCAAAATTCCTGAAAAATTAGCTTTTTATGATTATATTGGTAATAATCCTGCAAAAGGTGGTTTATTTAGAGCTGGGGCAATGGATAACGGAGATGGTATCGCAGTTGGTTGGTTAGGTCATGCTATTTTTAAGGATAAAGAAGGGCACGAACTTTTTGTCCGTCGTATGCCAACTTTTTTCGAAACTTTTCCAGTTGTTTTGTTAGATGAAGAAGGCATTGTTCGGGCTGATGTTCCGTTTAGAAGAGCAGAATCAAAATATAGCGTTGAACAGGTGGGTGTAACTGTTGAATTTTATGGGGGAGAACTTGATGGAGTAAGTTTTGATGACCCGGTTACTGTAAAAAAATATGCTAGACGTGCTCAACTAGGTGAAATTTTTGAATTTGATCGTGCGACTTTAAAGTCTGACGGTGTTTTTCGTAGTAGTCCGCGAGGTTGGTTTACCTTTGGTCATGCTACATTTGCCCTTCTTTTCTTTTTTGGTCATATATGGCATGGTGCGCGAACACTTTTTCGAGATGTTTTTGCAGGTATTGATCCAGATTTAGATGCTCAACTTGAATTTGGAGCATTTCAAAAGTTAGGAGATTTAACAACTAAGAGATAAGTTATTTCGATAATATTTTTTCTGTATATTTTCTTAATAAAAGAGCAAGTTGAAATTTTTTTTTATAGTTTTTTTTTTTCAGTTAATCATTACGAAAATTTTTTGTAAATTTTTATTTAATATACAAACATATGGAAGCATTGGTTTATACGTTTTTGTTGGTAGGTACGTTAGGAATTATTTTTTTTGCTATTTTTTTTCGAGAACCGCCTAAAGTACCTAGTAAAGGAAAAAAATAATATTTAAAATTGACTCGTAAATTTTAATACGATTAATGACTCTTTCTATTAATAGAAAGAGTCATTGATCGTATTAATCCTCATGTTCTTCAAAAGGATCTCTAAGTTCAATAGAAGGTTTTCCAAAAGCAGTGTATAAAGCATAACCAGTAAAGCTAATAAGTAAACAAGATATGGAGATAGTAATAAAAGTAGCAGTTTCCATTTTTTCTTTAGTTCAATGTATATTTTTAATATAATAGTACACAAAATTAAAAAATCCTAACTAAATTTTACAAGTTTATGGCTACACGAATAATTGATGATGCTCCCAAAACAGGAGGGAAAAAAAGTGGTATAGGTGATATATTAAAACCACTTAATTCAGAATATGGTAAAGTCGCTCCAGGGTGGGGAACGACGCCTTTAATGGGTGCTGCAATGTCTCTTTTTGCTATTTTTTTAGTTATTATTTTAGAACTTTATAATTCTTCTGTTTTATTAGATGGAGTTCCGGTTAGTTGGTAATTGGTTAAAAATTTTAATCAAAAAAATTGTTAAACAACAAACTTATTCCTTTTTAATTTGGTAGTTTAATCGTGTAATTTATAATCGATAGGGTTTTCGAATATGGGTGTGCGACTTATTGGGATCAATCGGTTTATTAATATATAGAGAACTTTGAACGTTCCTTTTCATAAATATGAGGAGTTTTCATTTTGTCATATGTTTATGAAAAAAAATTGTTAACATTTGAAGCACAAAAGTAAAAAATGTAAAACTATGGTTAATTTGTATAAATAAACTTTTTATTTGATTCCATAATCGGTTTATTATTACTCGATTTTGAAGTTTCATTTTTTTTTTTATTATAGATAGATAGAAATCATTCTTAATTTTTTTATTTTTTGAAAAAATTGTTTAAAAAAAAATGACAAGAATGATTCTAACCCATTATATCTTTCTTTATAAATCATTGGAGCGTAATGAGAACCTAAAGTTTAAGAAAAGTTATTTCCGATATGAACAAGATAATTTGTATATTAAATTTGATAATATAGACTAGATTGCTCAAATTTTTAAAAAAATTCAGAATTAAGGAATATAGGAAAGAAATTGAGATTCTAATGAATAAAATATTAAATATTTAGAATTTTTATTCTATATATAAGTAAGTATTGTTAAATTTTTTATTTAAGCCGTGTGATTAAAAATAATCATTTACGGTTTTTTGGGGGGGGTTAGCCTATCTCAATAAAGTCTATGATTGGTTTGAAGAACGTTTAGAAATACAAGCGATTGCAGATGATATAACCAGTAAATATGTACCACCACATGTTAATATATTTTATTGCTTAGGTGGGATTACTTTAACTTGTTTTTTAGTTCAAGTAGCTACCGGTTTTGCCATGACTTTTTATTATCGGCCTACTGTAATCGAAGCTTTTTTATCTGTTCAATATATAATGACTGAAGTTAATTTTGGTTGGCTTATTCGATCTGTTCATCGATGGTCAGCAAGTATGATGGTTCTAATGATGATTCTACATATTTTTCGTGTTTATCTAACAGGTGGTTTTAAAAAACCACGTGAATTAACTTGGGTTACCGGTGTTATTTTGGCCGTATTGACCGTTTCTTTTGGTGTTACGGGTTATTCATTACCTTGGGATCAAATAGGTTACTGGGCTGTAAAAATCGTAACTGGTGTACCAGAGGCTATTCCAGTTATTGGGTCTCCCTTAGTTGAATTATTGCGAGGAAGTGTGAGTGTAGGTCAGTCCACTTTAACTCGTTTTTATAGTTTGCATACTTTTGTATTACCACTTCTTACAGCCGTTTTTATGTTGATGCATTTTTTGATGATTCGTAAACAAGGTATTTCAGGTCCATTATAATTAATAATTCTATTTTAAATAAATAAATATATATATATATATATATTTATTTATTTAAAATAGAATTATTATTTTATTGCCATATTTTAATAAATGGATTTTTTTTCTTTTTATTATGTTTTGAAAAGAAAGAGAAAATATAGATTTTTGAAAAAAGGAAAATGAATTATGGGAGTGTGCGACTTTATAAAATAATTATTTTTGCTTATCGGAATTTTATTTACTCCGTCATATAAGAAATCCTTATGTGTTTTTGTTTTTCCAATTATTTTTTTTTTTTTATAAAGTAAAAACTTGGACAGTTTTTTTACTAAAATATATTTTCTATGATTTTATTAAGAAAAACATGATTTCGGAAAATTCAAAAAATTTTTTCTAATATTTGGAAATAATATTTGAAAGTAATATAGTATGAAAATGTGTTCATTCCTAACTGCATTTTTTTTTAATATCGGAATACTAAAAAAATCTACTGAAATATAAAAAAAGCAAAAGAATTAATGAGTCAAAAATTTTATTTAGAAATATTATGAGTAAAAAAGACTATCCGTGAAATAATAATAAATTATAATTATTCGGATTATGAGTATTAGACAAAATTTTATATATTTTCTTATTACTTGAGCTGGATGATAAGAAATTATCATGTCCAGTTCTTTGGGGGGCGATCAGATTATTGTAACCTATCTCAATAACAAAAAAACCTGATTTAAGTGATCCTAAATTGCGAGCTAAGTTAGCAAAAGGTATGGGACATAATTATTATGGAGAACCTGCTTGGCCAAACGATCTTTTATATATTTTTCCAGTAGTTATTCTAGGTACTATTGCATGTACTATAGGTTTAGCTGTTTTGGAACCTTCAATGGTTGGTGAGCCAGCAAACCCTTTTGCAACACCTTTAGAAATATTACCAGAGTGGTATTTTTTTCCCGTGTTTCAAATACTTCGTACAGTACCTAATAAATTACTAGGCGTACTTTTAATGGCTGCAGTACCCGCAGGATTATTAACAGTTCCCTTTTTGGAAAATGTTAATAAATTCCAAAATCCTTTTCGTCGTCCAGTAGCCACGACAGTTTTTTTAATTGGTACCGTTATAGCTCTTTGGTTAGGTATTGGAGCTACTTTACCGATTGATAAATCTCTTACTTTAGGATTATTTTAAAAATTTTTAATTTTTAATTTAATTAAGGTAAAATTGGATAAGGAAGTTAATATTTAGTTATATTTTTTTAATAAAAATTAAAAAAGAAGATTTATATTTTTTAATTGCTGCTATTAATTAGTTTTTCTCTATAATCGATATATATATATATCGATTATAGAGAAAAACTAATTAATAGCAGCATAAAATTCAGTATTGCAAGATTAAAGAAACCAAAAAATCGTAGTTTTTTTATACTTTAATTAATTTAAATATATAAAAAACTAAGTTATATAGTTAAAAAAAAAAGTCATTTAAATTGATTTCTGTTGTACAAAATATAATTAAATAAATTTTAATTTTTTAAATAGTTATACCACTGAGATTAATTTAGTAAGAGAATAAATGTTTGAACAATTCTTTTACTTTTTTAATAAATTAACTGAGAAATGTTTTTTTAATGCTTCTAAAACTTGTTCTACTGATTTTTTTCCGAATTTTTTTATTTTTGTCAAATCTTCTTTACTATAGTTTAGTAAGTCAGCTATTGTATGTATATTAACCCTTTTAAGACAATTATAAGCTCTAGCAGGTAATTCTAATTGATCAATAAAAATATGTTTAAAGGCTATATTTTTTGTTGTATTATTCATATCAAATGATATAAATTGTACAGTAGGAGTTTCAGATTCATTTTTTTTATCTATTCCTAAAATTCTATCTTTCTTTTCCGAGTTTATTAAAGGAATAAATAAATCGATTAAATTTCGAGAAGCTTCATAAAATGCTTCTTTTGGGGTAAGACTTCCATCAGTCCATATTTCGAGAAAAAGTATTTCTTTTGTTTTTTCTTCGATTTCGAATGAATGAACACTATAATTAACATTTCTAATTGGCATAAAGACAGCATCGATTGGAAAAATAGAGTTCTCTTTACATTTTTGTAAATTTTCTATGCGATATCCACGATCTTTTTCAATATTTAATTCAATATCTAATGAAACGGATTTGGTTAAAGTTGCAATATATTGTGTCTTATCAATAATTCGAATACAAGATGGACTTTTTATATCTGTAGCAGTTACTTTTTTTGGTCCAGAAATAGAAATATATGCTTTTTGTGGTTCATAAGAGTCACTCTTAAAAACAATTTCTTTTAAGTTAATTAAAATATCATGAATCGACTCTTGAACACCTATTATTGTAGAGTATTCATGCTTTGCCTTTTTCATTTCAACATATGTTATAGATGCCCCTTTGATTTCATTAAGTAACGTTCTACGCATAGCTATTCCAACTGTATTTGCTTGACCCTTTTGAAAAGACGAAATAGAAAATCGTCCATAAAGAAGACGTTTGCTTTCCATTTTTGATTCGACACACTTCCATTGTAATATTTGAGTAGATAATTTTTCCTTACTCTCAGTCATGTTAATATTTTTATTAGAATAATTTTTTATACACGTCTTTTTCTAGGGGGTCGACATCCATTATGCGGCATAGGTGTCACATCACGTACAAAACTTAGTGTAATACCACTTCTGCGAATGGCTCGTAGCGCTGTATCTCTTCCTGGTCCTGGTCCACTAATCATAACTTCAGTTTCTTCCATACCTTGATCAATCAATAAGCGAGTAGCTTTTTCAGCTGCGGTTTGAGCAGCAAATGGTGTACTTTTCCTCGCGCCTTTGAATCCGCAAGCACCAGCAGAAGCCCAGGAAACAACTTGTCCGCGTATATCTGTTACAGTTACAATTGTATTATTAAAACTTGCTAAGATATTTATAACTCCTCTAAGTAACTTACGTTTTCCTTTACGTAAATTTATTTTTCTTACAGATTTTGGCATAATTTAGTATAATTATAGATATATATGTATGAATGTATTCTATGATGCTTCGTATTGTAAAAACCTATCTTTTTTTTAACCTTGTTTTTGTTTATGTTTTGAATTAAAACAAACCACCATTATTCGTCTTCGACGACGAATTAATCGACAATTTTCACAAATTTTACGAACAGAAGCACGAATTTTCATATTAATTTTATCCTTTTTCTGTGTAAATTTTTTCAAATATTTGAAGATCTTGCACGAAGTCTATATGTTATACGACCTCGAGTTAAGTCATAGGGACTTAACTCTACTTTAACTCTATCTCCTGGCAATATTCTTATATAATTTCGCCTTATTCTTCCCGAAATATGCGTTAATACTTGACATCCATTATCTAAACAAACCCGAAACATTGCATTCGGAAGTGATTCAGTAATTACACCTTCCATATCAATTGAATTTTGTTTTTTCATTAATAATAAAATTTTATCAGAAATTAACTAATATTGATAAAAATAGTAGTTTTAAAAAATAGTTGATATTCTGAATCACCATATATAACATAGCAATTCTCCACCTATTTTTTTTTGTCTAGCTTCTCGATCTGTTATAATACCGCCAGAAGTAGAAAGAATTACAATTCCTATTCCACCTAAAACTTTTGGAATTTCTTTATGATTAGAATATATTCGTAAACCTGGTTTACTAATACGTCTTAAAGTTGTTATATATGATTTTTTTTTTTTTCCTTGATATTTTAAATTTAATACTAAAATATTGGCGTTTTGTTTATTAGTAAAATCTTCTATAAAACCTTCTCGTAAGAGAATTTTTGCAATAGCTCTAGTTGTATTTGTTGCAGGTATTTGAACAATTTTTATTTTTTTGGAATTTGCATTTCTTATAGAAGTAATCATACTCGCGATAATATCGTTTCCCATAAACCTCCTTAATGAATCTATAAAAAATAAATTTCTAAACTTTTTTCATTTGTGTAAAATAAAAGTTAAGAACCAGTTGAATTAGTAAACCTTAAGTTTGTTTTAATTCATTTTTCTATTTAATTTTCTATTTTTCAACTAAATAGTTTCATAATTTTTTTATAAAACTTCTGGAGCTAAAGAAAGTATTTTTATAGAATTTGTTTTTCTTAATTCTCTAGCAATTGGGCCAAATACACGAGTTCCTTTTGGGTTACCTTCTTGATTAATAATAACCGCTGCATTATCATCAAATTTTATTATTGAGCCATTTTCACTGCGTTTAAATTCTTTACGAGTACGTACAATTATTGCTCTTACGATTTCTGATTTTTTTATTGACATATTTGGAACTGCTTCTTTAACTACAGCGATAACTATATCACCAATATTTGCATACTTACGATTACTTGTTTCTAGAACTCGAATACACATTAGTTTTCGAGCTCCGCTATTATCTGCAACATTTAAATTAGTTTGCGGTTGAATCATTTTTCTCTATTTTTAAATATCCTAATTGTTTTTCCCCCTTCCTAGAGTTTTTTTTTTTTTATTTTATAAATTGGTTGGGGGGATTTTAAAATTTCTTGCTAAATCACAAATTTGTTTTTTAATATTTTAATGTTTATTGTGAATTGTAATAAAATTGGTACGTATTGGCATTTTGTATGCTGCAATTTTCATCGCAGCTTTAGCAATATTCTCAGGAACTCCATCTATTTCGTAAAGTATTTTTCCAGGTTTAACCACAGATATCCAATATTCTGGAGATCCTTTACCAGAACCCATACGTGTTTCTGCAGGTCGGATAGTTATTGGTTTATCTGGAAATATACGAATCCATAATTTTCCTCCGCGACGCGCATAACGAGTTATGGCTCTTCGTCCGGCTTCTATTTGTCGTGAACTAATCCATGCAGGTTCAAGTGCTTGAAGGGCAAATTTTCCAAAACAAATTGAGTTGCCTCGAGTTGATATTCCTTTTAAATTTCCTTTATGTTGTTTACGAAATTTGGTTTTTTTGGGGTTATAGTCGATTTTGTATCGCTACTTCAAAATCGGACGTGAAAATTTCTTTTCATCCGGCTCCTTATAAAAAATTTTATATAGATTTGTTAAAAATTATTTTTTTTTTTTTAATAGACAAAAAATTAAGAAAATAATTCATAGGCAAATATCGACTCTAAATTTATTTGATCATATTGTATTTTTTAGTCTTTTTTACCATCCTAATTTAATAAGCAAAATTAAAATTTGCCAAATTTTCTCGTTTTCATGATCTAATATTTATCGATTAGGTTTCTTTTTTAGGATTAAGCTTATATTTGATTGTTTAACTTACTCAGTTTTATTAAATCTCAGCTTTATTTTTTTTTAGAGTATTGCTATTTTAAAATATATTATTCTGATGTTAACCATACGAATGGTGTTGTATTTGATTTCGTTTCACAAGGAAAAGTTTTCATTCTTGTGGAAATTTTAATTTAATACATTTATGTTTAGTATTAGTAAATTACTTGGTTTAATTCCAAGATATAATCATGAACTTTTACTAGTAAAAAAGTTAAATATGAATAATTTTTTTGTTAAATTTGTTTAAATTACTAGAATAAACGAGTCACACACTAAGCATAGCAAGTTTCCTGTATTGATTGAATTAAGAAAGAAATTAAATTAAGTAAAAATTGTTATTCTTTCGCTTGTTGAAATATCCAAACTTTTATTCCTAATACTCCATATATTGTTTGAGCTGCATAATAACAGTAATTTATTTCAGCTCTAATAGTTTGTAAAGGAACTCTACCTTCGCGTGCCCATTCAGCACGAGCTATTTCAGCTCCGTTTAATCGTCCTGATATTTGTATTTTAATACCTTCGATATTTCCTTTCTTTGCTAATTCAATAGCTTTTCTCATAGTTCGTCTGAAAGCTACTCTGTTTTCTAATTGCAAAGCAATATATTCCGCAAGAATATTAGGCTCTTCATATGGTTTAATAATTTCAATTAGTATTAATTTTAGTTTTCGATTTGTAATATTTGATACATTTTGTATATCATTTTTTAATTTGTCTAGTCCCTGACCACGATTTTCTATTAATAAAGCAGGAAAGCCTGTATATATTTCAATTTGAATTAGATCTGTTTTTCTTTGAATTTTGACATGCGAAATTCCACCATAATTTGAGGCATTTCTTATATGTTTTCGTACATAAAGTTCAATACATTTACGTATTTTTCTATCGTTATCAAAAATTTCGGAATATTTTTTTGGTTTAGCGAACCAATAGGATTGATGTTTTTGTGTTATACCAAGTCTAAAACCGAGTGGGTTTATTTTTTGTCCCATATTATTTCAAATCTTATTAGTAAAAATTAATGTTTTATTTAGAATTTATTCCCATTATAATAGTTATGTGACAAGTAGGTTTGTGTATCGAAT